GGAAAGTTGACCAAAATGAGCACTAAATACTTTTCTAGAGATCTCTTCTAAATCACTAGTATGACTATCAAAATCGTGAGCATCAGCATGTAGGTTCCAGATCCACGTGGTAGTATCAGGACCCTTAGCTATTGTTCTTGAAAAATGGCCAGGTCTGGCCCACTCCTCAAAAGAGGTTTTTACAGGATCTTTATCCACAACAATTTTCACTTCTTGTTCCGGCGAACGAATAATCATTAAGTCCTCCTCTTTCCGGACAACACATACAAAGAGACTTGCCAACAGCCAAGTGAACTTTTTAAAAAATAGATATCTTTTTTATTTTATGATTAGTTTATTTTTTTCCTATACTAACACCCATCTATTTTGTAGTTATTCACTATAACCATTATGATATTGAAGTCGATCTGCGGCAAGTGTTCGGATCTATTATGACATAAGGATATGGCGCCCAATGGACTTTAATTGTTTTGTAAAATTAGGATTTTCTTTTCGAATATAACTCTATTCTCATGGAAAATACTGGATTATGATTACATTATTCTAGTAACTATCAGAAATTAGAAAAGAAAATAATGGATTATAATTCCTAAGGTTAAGAGAAATATATATATAGTATAGATATAGAGATGTAGATCTTATTTTGCTACTGTTCCATAGTCCATTTATCCTTATGAGATGCCATATAAACAAAAGAGTAAAATAGCAAAGGAATTGATATAATCAAATTAAAATTCTTTATTCGATCTTGGCATAGAAACAATTCTTTTTTTTTCAATTACGACTAATAGATCAACAACAAAAATGTTATCAATGGAAAAAAGGGTATTATGAAGATTCAAAACGCTTTGTGATTTTCAACCAATTATGTGCTTCAATATAATTACCCGGAGTTAGCGCTATAGCTTGTTTCCAATACTCAGCAGCTTGAGCAAACCAAGTCTCTGCAATTTCTGAATCACCTTGTAAAATGGCCTGTTCTCCCCGGGCGGAATAGGAAATTCCCTTCCCTTAGAACCGTACTTGAGAGTTTCCTACCTCATACGGCTCAGAAATACATTCGTTTTTTGTTCTCTCTTAATCCATACTATGCTAATGGAATTCTAAAAAAATCAATTTAATTATGAAAATAGTCAATTAGATAAGTTTTAAACTCTCATTCTGATCAATAAAATAATCAGTTATCAGTTTGCTCTTTTCTCCCACCTTCAGAAGGATGAAACACAAATCGTGCTATATCCTTACCATTCTATGAAAGATAACTATCTCGGTTTCATATACGAAATTCATATAGAATCTTTGAAAAATAATTTTTCCATAAGAAAAAATAACTTACTATCTTTGGGATTTGATACTACACCGCTGCTCAATAACTTAGGGGATCCACTCAATTACATAAGTAGATTCCTTACTTTTGTTGCATACCATGACATAACATAAGTAAAAGTAAGCAGTTTTTCGTTGTATCGATACGATAAGTCACTAATTGATCTTTACGGTGCTTTTTATCCATTTTTCTTTTTATCCATAGAATATATAATAGGTCTTTTCTTCTTCCTTTTTGTTTTGGTTCTCGTGAAGTGTTCTTTCTTGCTACAGCTAATAAAAACCGTTTTTTTGGACGATTTCTATGTAGGAAATCCTATTTGTTTCTAGTATTAACTAGTCAATTTCATCCTTTATTTTTTTCTTTTTCTATAGTGGAGATAGTCGCACGTAATGACAGATCACGGCCATATTATTCAAAGCTTGAGGTAAAAAGGGGTTTCGTTCTAGTGCACGGAAATAATATTCTAAAGCCTTTGTATGCTCCCCATTGCTTGTGTGTATAAGACCTATGTTATAGAGTATATAACTTCGATCATAGGGATCCATTTCTAATCGCATAGCTTCATAATAATTCTTTAGAGCTTCCGCATAATTTCCTTCGGATTGAGCCAACATTCGTTACGATCGTTCATTCGATTCAAATCAAAAGAATCTCCGTTACAAAACCGTACATGCGATTTTCATCACATACGGCTCCTCCTTTCTGTGCATAGCATAGTACTCAGGTAAATAAGTCATAGAATACCACCATTCTTTTATCTCATTTAATTATGGAATGCAAAGGGACTAGTATTTTTACAAGAAATTTCTAGGCAACCTTTCCGCAAGAGTATTAGTTTAGTCATTCTATGATTTATAGTGCTAAATAAATAATACTAGCAACTTTAACTATTTCGTTGTTCTCAACGCTTCCTATTTCCAGGAATTTATCACTTCAACAATCTTTGATGGTTCTACGGGTATCCAAAGTACAAACGAGATGGATGTTTGTTGTCCTAACCATTCTTATGAGTTCGGATACAAAAAAATAAAGGGGTAACCTTTTTTTAAAAATAACAAAGTATTTGTTTTGTTGATTCCTATTCTCAGGTGTAGTGCTTTATACCCTATGCCACCCACAGATAGTAAAAACCTATAGGTTTGACCTTTCGCTCAATACTCAAATCAACAATTGAAGCATTTTAGGCTGCATTCATCGAGGATACACAATAGAAGGAATTTGATATCTCCAAACTTCACCTTCACCAAACGTGAGTTTATTTGATTATTTTTATCCCGAACTCCCTTTTTTGCTTTTTTTACTTAGTTTATAGGTCTAAAAAGAAAAAAATAAGAAACAAATCAACTCGCACCATCTCTGTAATAGGTAAATGCCTTTTTTTCTACATAGGTTGTTGGAATGATTTGCAATAAAATATTTGCTACAATTGAAGAGGTCTTATCAATAAAGTTTACATTGATCCTAGATCTAGACATAATTTAGTAATCCATTCCACAATTTTTTTATTACCCCTCGTTGCTTTGGGTTCTCCCATGCTACAAACAAAGGAATTATAAAGTATTATACAGTGCAAAATCGCATAAAAAAGATGGATTCGAATGCAAATAAATAAAGAAAAGATGTTTAAATAGAACTAGACTAGATAAATCCAATTGCTAGGGGCTCTCCGCCCCAAGAACAAGAAAAACCCCCGTGGACAAAAGATAAAGATTCAAGATATATCCTAAATAGAAGTAAAATTTCGCAGTATTCAATTCAAATATTTCGGCTAAGGTGAATAACCAAGGATGTTATTTTATTATTGATAATAATCATATTTTTGTATTTTGATTTGGTTATGATTCAACCAAAGAGAAAAAATAATAGAATTAAACAGACAGGCTTTTCATGAATTGGAAATATTTTCACTAGGTATGTAGCGCGGGATGGGATAATCGATGAAATCCATTGTTGAGAAATAGTAAAATAATACAAAAATAATACATTTTTTATAGGTGATACCACCCCACGAGTAAAACTCGCTATTAACTCATTTTATTGTCAATAATATATTATAAAGGAGAGATGGCTGAGTGGACTAAAGCGGCGGATTGCTAATCCGTTGTACGAGTTATTTGTACCGAGGGTTCGAATCCCTCTCTTTCCGTTTCTGTGAATTTCTTAATATTCATCTTACCTACTTACAATAAAGCAAATTATTATTGCTTTTACAATTCAGATTCCAGGAATCAAAAGAAACCCTTTACCTTTATATTAGTATATAATAGGTCAAATACAAACAAAGATTAGAAAGAAAACCCGATTATTGATTGATTTGTGATACGTAAGTAACTGAGAGAATAGAAAATCAAAATTAAGATAATTAAGATTCTTAGATGGATTTAGTTCATTTAGTTCAGCAAAAAAGGGAAAATCAATGAGCTATGAACGTTTTGATTAGGTTCAGGTCTGACGAGAATAATATTCTACCACTAACAATTCATTTATTTTCAAACCAACCCATTGAATATCAATTATTTGATTTATTAATCCTTTATATTGCAATGAATCAATAGTTAAATTTAAATGTTTTGGTAATTTGTCATGGGCAGATGAAACAGTATCCTTTTGAATTAGACTTTTTGATTTTTGATTATCTTTCGTAGTAATGATATCACGAGGCTTGCAACGATAACTTGGTATATCGACTACACGACCATTAACTAAAATATGTCTATGATTAACTAATTGCCGTGCTCCAGGAATCGTCGAAGCCATGCCCAATCGAAAAAGGATGTTATCCAAACGCATCTCAAGTAATTGTAGTAAAACCTGACCTGTTGACCCTTTTGCTTTTCCCGCGATGTGTACATATCTAAGTAATTGTCGTTCTGTTAGACCATAATGAAAACGTAATTTTTGTTTTTCTTCTAAACGAATACGATATTGCGATCTTTTCCCTGATCGCAATTGATTTTTAGGGTCACTTTCATATTTTGGTCTTTTACTAGTTAATCCTGGTAAAGTTCCCAACCGGCGTATCTTTTTGAAACGAGGTCCTAGGTAACGAGACATAAAAGCTCCTTTTTTCTTTTATTGAAATTGTATTTTACGTAAAAAAAGATAAATGAAATGAAAATTAAACTAAAGGATAAACCCAATTTTCTGAAGTACTATATGTACCAACATCTTTATTTTTTGTTCTTTTTTTATATTATTATGTATAATAATCAAATGTATATAATAATATGTTAATATTATAATAAATTTAGGCGATTGGTTATGGTATTTATTTGTAATTGGATGTTGGCAAAAAAAGGGTTATCCATCACGGAAAAATGAATTGATAAAAAGCCGGCTATCGGAGTCGAACCGATGACCATCGCATTACAAATGCGATGCTCTAACCTCTGAGCTAAGCGGGCTCACATATTATAATTATAATAGTAATACAATGTAGTAATACAATGTACAAAATAATATCATGTATAAATAGAAAACCACTCAAATTAATTACCTATTTTGTTCATATAAACTATATACGTTATTGTCAAAATGGAGCTCAAAGGGGGAAAGAATAAAAAACAAAAAGAGCTTATAATTAATATAATTAAGCTCATCAATCTTATTTTTATGATAACTATTTTATATTATAGAATATAAAATATACAATACAATTTATAACCATATAACATAATGTATAAAAAGGATAGAAAAAATATTCATGTTGAACGTTATAGTATTAAAAGTCACACTATAAAAACGAACGGGGGAGATAAATTGTATGTGGAATATATCTTTTCCTATTGAATTGAAAATACATCAATGATAAAATCTGTTCCAATGGAAACTCTTTCTATTCTTGAATAGGTAGAAGAGGATATGTAAAAAGTAAACGGCATAGACTTATCAATTTAATATAGTATAATATATGAATATATGTAATAATTGCTCTCGAATGAATTCAACAAAAATAATAAAAAATATCAAATCAAATAACTAAATGAAATTAAACACGGAATCGTCTTTTGTTTTTATCTCAAAGAGAGACGAAAGGGGATATGGCGAAATAGGTAGACGCTACGGACTTGATTGTATTGAGCCTTGGTATGGAAACCTGCTAAGTGGTAACTTCCAAAATCAGAGAACCCCTGGAATTAAAAAAGGGTAATCCTGAGCCAAATCCTCTGTTTAACATTAACAAAACTAAAACAAAGGATAGGTGCAGAGACTCAATGGAAGCTATTCTAACGTATAGAGTGAATTATGTTGTGTTGTGGATAACTAATAACTCTATTTCAATGAGAGAAAAGACAGCTTGATTCATATACCGACCGAAGATATAAATATTTATGGATCTAATCTAATGATTAATCATGATCCACATTTATATTCTTTTTATATATTCATAATCATAATAGAAAGACTATACACTGTGACATTGATATATGATTCAAATAATGAATGGAATTAATATACAATAGGATATTATGACAAAAATAATAAGTGAATACATTCTGAGAAAAAGATTCATGAATCCCATTTATTCCAGAGTTTGCTAGATCTTTTGAAAAACCAATTAATGGAACGAGAATAAAGAGAGAGTCCCATTCTACATGTCAATACCGACATCAATGAAATTGAGAGTAAGAGGAAAATCCGTCGACTTTAGAAATCGTGAGGGTTCAAGTCCCTCTATCCCCAATAAGAAGCCTATTGAACTTCCTACTTATTTATTTGTTAGCAATCATTGAAATTAATTCATTAAATAATATTTCATTTTTCAGAATAGAAATAGATTCTTTTATAAAAAAAGAATCGGAATCAAAAGAATATCTCATCCCATGTATACTAAAAGAACACAGATCAGATATAGTACTTTAACCAAGTCAAGTATTAGTATTCAGTTTAAGTAAGTGTATCCACGATATAACTCATAAAATGATTTTTACATTTACTTTATTCTTTGGAATAATTTTTTTATTTTCTTTTGAATTTATTGACATAGAGAAAAAACTTTATCTACTACGATGATGCACCGGAAATCGTCGGGATAGCTCAGTTGGTAGAGCAGAGGACTGAAAATCCTCGTGTCACCAGTTCAAATCTGGTTCCTGACATAAAAAAGGGTAGCAAATCGTATATAGATTAATACAAATTCATAGAAAGTAGTTAGTATACATAGTCTCTGGTGTATAGAATAATACATATTCATCCATATAAGTATATTAATATACATACAAATTCTTATGAGAAATAAAAGAGAGATGTACACTTATTGTAAAGAATAGAACTCCCTTTGATTTTTTTGTTTTGCTGTTGTTTGTTCATACTTTGCTTTCAAAAAAAGGAAATCTTCCTCTAAACTTGAAAAACTTCCAATTTTAGAGGAATTAAAAAATAATAACAATAATAACAAAACAAACGGAATACTTTTGAAATCAAGTAGAAATCCGATTCGTTTTCTGTTCTGTTTCTTATTTTATCTATTACTTTCTTATTCTTATATTATTTATTGAGAGCCCGTTTAATTCAAAATAACGTGGATGAGATGGTGCAGAACTTTTTGCATTCTTCCGTTTTCTTCTTTGTTATGTATATTATGGAGATGCCTAAAAACCCATATTTCTTTCTTTTTACTTGGATAAAGCCAAAATAAGGAATTACTACTAATGGGAATTGTGTCATAAGAGGATTCTATTATCCTTCAATGAGCATCTTGTATTTCATAGAAATTGGGGGTAATATAATCCTTACGTAGGGGCCAACCGATCCAACTTTCAGGCATTAGAATACGTTTAAGGCGTGGGTGATTCTCATAAGAAATTCCCAACATATCATAAGATTCACGTTCTTGAAAATCGGCACTTCTCCAAATCCAAAAACTAGACGGGATCTTAGGATTATCCCTTTGAGAGAATATTTTTATGCATACCTCTTCCGGTTTTTCGATACCGTACTGTATTCTCGTCAGATGATAAACACTAGCTAAAAATCCACCGGGTATTACATCATAGGCACACTGAGAACGTAAATAATTGTACCCATATACATATAAAATAATAGCAATCGAGTCCCAATCCTGAGCTTTTATTTGTAAACTTTCTATTCCTTTATAATCAAAACCCAAAGATCTATGAACCAGTTCATGTTTAACTAACCAATCGGATAAACGAACCTGTTGCATTGTCTTGATTTCTCCTACATTTGTATAAGTATTTCCATTTTAAAATAAAAATACAATAAAATTTGTAAAGATTGACTTGTACCTTTTTCTTCTGGACAAAGAAATCCTACCTAATTCATTAAAGTGAGATGTTTCATTTTTGGATTAGAAAAGTGTTTCCGAAGAGATTTTTGAAATAGAAGAAGAAGATAATATGGAATTGATTGATAAAAAGGATTTCAAGTAAGAGTACTTCGTCGAACAGAAAACTTGTGATTAGTAGTCAAACATCGGTTTTTCTGTTGGAATACAGTTTGATCCTCAATTATCTCTCGAGATACCTTTTTACGAAGTTTTATTATAGCATCTATAACTGCCTCTGGTTTAGGTGGACAACCTGGCAAATAGACATCGACAGGAATTAGCTTATCAACTCCCCGAACAGTACTATAAGAATCAGTACTGAACATCCCCCCTGTAATAGTACAAGCTCCCATAGCAATGACATATTTTGGTTCAGGCATTTGCTCATATAACCTAACTAAAGAAGGAGCCATTTTCATTGTTACTGTACCTGCGGTCAAAATGAGGTCCGCTTGCCTAGGGCTTGATCTTGGGACCAATCCATAACGATCAAAGTCAAAGCGGGAACCTATTAATGAAGCAAATTCAATGAAACAACAACTGGTACCATATAGAAGTGGCCATAAACTCGATAGTCTTGACCAATTGGAAAAGTCATTTGATGTAATTGAAATAACTGAACTTGGAGTTGTTTGAGCACGTAATGGAAACTCCATCAAATTCATAACTGTCTCAATCTCAATGTATTCTTTTCCTTCTTTTTGTGTATTGGATGGATATGCAGTTAAGACCATTCCAAAGCTCCTTTTCGCCATGCATAAATTGAACCAACAATTAAGATAAGCACAAAAATGAAAGCTTCAATAAATATGGATAAACCCAATATATCAAAACTCATTGCCCATGGATAAAGAAAAACTGTTTCAACATCAAAAACAACAAAAACTAAAGCAAACATGTAATAGCGAATTCGGAATTGTAACCAAGCATCTCCTATGGGTTCTATACCCGATTCATAACTAGACAGCTTTTCTGGTCCTTCACTAATTGGGGATATCCATCCTGAAATAACAAATGCGAAGATAGGAATAACGCTTGAGATTATTAGAAATGCCCAGAAAATGTCATATTTGTGAAGCAGAAACATAAAAATACTCCTATTAATGTGGAATAAGTCGAATTGAACCATTCCATTCCATTTAAATTATGATTTTCTATTCCTTCCCTTTCTCTAACTAAAAGAATAATTCACTTTACTCAAATCAAAGCGCATAGGTTAAGTTTTATTTGATGTGGGGCATGTATTCTTTACTAAGAGATCCCTCCTTATCAAATGTAATACTCATTTTCTCTTTGATTCTTATTGATATTTCATTATATCTATAATGTAGACGTAGACATAAGGTGTTCTGATACAAATGCAAATGGAGCTCTTTCACCTCACCCTTTTTATTTTATTTTCTAAATTGATACACATAAAGGTTCTTATCCTTTACTCAAAAGAAAAGGAAATTCAGTCATACTAAATAAAATGAGTAATAAATAAATTACTTCAAATATAACTGTATGAGAATGCAATTTTACTACTACTATTCATTTAATCTAACGAATATGAATACTCTTAATACTATTCTAACTAACTTTTATCTCAAAACTCTAATATTACTGTCTCCTTTATTTAATTTATATATATTCAGGATTTCCTATTTATTCATATAATTTATATATATATATATATATATTATGATATGATATTCATTATCATATGATTAGGATATTTCCTTTACTTTAGTTTTGTTTATGTTCATTTTATCTTAGACAGTGTAATGTATGCATCTTTGCAATAATGATAGAATCCATACATTCTCACTATTGCCTTGGGGTGGGGAATTGGACCAATGTATTAGGGCTATACGGATTCGAACCGTAGACCTTCTCGGTAAAACAGGTTGAACTAATTATTATCAAAATCATTTAAGCTGTTTCAAAGACCCAACATGCTTTTTTATTGCATTGGGCTCTTTCATCAACTGATGTAAAGATCAGTTAGTCTACCATATTTTATTTATTTACAGAAGTATAATGAACTGGCTCCTTGTACTCCGATTCATTTGGAAATCTAGGAGAAATACCAAAGTGTTTCAAAGAAGGGTTACGTTGACTTGGGTCTGCAATTTATTTTAAATGTGATTTCTCTCGTTTCGTTTCATGTAATATGAAACTTCATACACCTAGAAGTTCATAAGACGAAAAGAGTGGTTTTGAGACCCTTATGCTCATTATGCCTAGCATTGAATGGACTGGCTATTTACCTTATCAATTAAGATCAAATAAAAGGCAGGTTCTACTCAATTAGATACCAGAATCGGATCGAACCAAATCTTTTGCATTGTCAGGCTATTTTTCTCTTGTTCTTTCGAATTCATGGAGTAAGACATTGATTTTGCAATAAGAATAATAAATAATATGGATTATGTTCCTTGCATAATAAGCTCCTTTGAAAAGCATTGGCGCACGTGTAAACGAGGTGCTCTACCTAACTGAGCTATAGCCCTTGGCAGAAAAATCTTAACATATAAAAAGTTGATTGTCAAGATGGACATTCTCTAATCCTGTACTCTTCAATCTGTTGATTGACTTTTTAATAGAGTGGGATTGCGTAAAGATAGAATTTGATCTATGATAATCAATCAAAGTGAAAAATAGCACTTTGTAGTGCTAAATTACCTACTTAACTCAGTGGTTAGAGTATTGCTTTCATACGGCAGTAGTCATTGGTTCAAATCCAATAGTAGGTAGAACTTATTAGATACCAGTGAATTAACTCCAATATCTAATAAGTTGTTCTACCCATTTTATTTTTTTTACTATACCCCTTATACCGGATTATCGTCTTACATTGGCGGAATAACCATATAGTATAATTAAAAAAAGGGGATGACTTCTAAAAAAGATGCTTTTTTATTCTTTTTTCACTAGTAGGATATAACATTGACAACAGCCTCTACTCGTGTTCTAGCTCGTCTGAGAGCTATATTAGCTTCGATTACTTGTCTTTTACCTTCAGCTTTATTAAAGTTATCTTCAGCTATTTCAAGAGCTTGTTGAGCTTCTTGCGGATCAATGTCAGTACTCATTTCTGCATCGTTTCCTAAAATGGTGATCTCATTATTACCTATTCTAGCAAAACCTCCCATCAGAGCCACGGTTAACCATTGATCCTTAAGGCGTATTCTTAAAAGACCTATATCTACAGCTGTGGCAATAGGGGCGTGGTTTGGTAATACTCCAATTTGTCCATTAGTTGTAGATAAAAGGATTTCTTTTACTTCGGAATCGAAAAGAATTCGATTAGGAGTCAGTACACAAAGATTTAAGGTCATTTCTTCAATTTGCTCTCCACTTCTAAATTCATAGCTTTCGCGGTAGCTTCATCAATGTTTCCCACCAAATAAAAAGCCTGTTCTGGTAGACTGTCTAGTTCTCCCGAAAGTATTAGTTGAAATCCCCTAATAGTTTCTGCAAGACCAACATATTTTCCTGGAGAGCCAGTAAATACTTCTGCCACGAAGAAAGGTTGTGATAAGAAACGTTCAATTTTTCGCGCTCGTGCTACAGTTAAACGATCTTCTTCAGATAATTCGTCCAACCCAAGAATAGCTATAATATCCTGAAGTTCTTTGTAACGTTGTAACGTTTGCTTAACTTTTTGCGCAGTTTCATAATGTTCATCGCCAACGATCCGAGGTTGTAACATAGTTGATGTTGAATCTAAAGGATCTACAGCTGGATAAATACCTTTAGCAGCTAATCCTCTTGATAGCACAGTAGTAGCATCTAAATGTGCAAATGTTGTAGCGGGAGCGGGGTCGGTCAAATCATCCGCAGGTACATAAACTGCTTGGATTGAAGTGATAGATCCCTTTTGGGTAGAAGTAATTCTTTCTTGCAAAGAACCCATTTCTGTACTAAGGGTAGGTTGATACCCCACTGCAGAAGGCATTCTTCCTAATAAGGCTGATACTTCGGACCCTGCTTGGACAAAACGAAAGATATTATCGATGAATAGAAGAACATCTTGTTCATTAACATCTCGGAAATATTCTGCCATAGTTAGGGCAGTCAAACCAACTCTCATACGAGCTCCCGGTGGTTCATTCATTTGACCATAGACTAGAGCCACTTTTGATTCTGCCAAATTTTTTTCATTAATCACTCCAGATTCTTTCATTTCCTTGTAAAGATCATTTCCTTCACGAGTGCGCTCACCGACTCCCCCAAATACGGATACCCCTCCATGAGCTTTTGCAATGTTGTTGATCAATTCCATGATCAGTACTGTTTTACCTACTCCGGCTCCCCCAAATAACCCAATTTTTCCCCCACGTCGATAAGGAGCTAAAAGATCGACTACTTTAATTCCCGTTTCAAAGATGGATAATCTTGTATCTAACTGTATAAAGGCGGGTGCTGATCTATGAATAGGCGATGTTGTACTAGGATCTACAGGACCAAAATTATCAATGGGGTCCCCAAGTACGTTGAAAATTCGTCCGAGAGTGGCTCCGCCAACGGGAACACTTAGAGGAGATCCCGTGTCAATCACTTCCATCCCTCGCGTCAGCCCATCTGTAGCACTCATAGCTACAGCCCTAACTCGATTATTTCCTAATAATTGTTGCACTTCACAAGTCACATTCATTTTTTGATCAGTAGTGTCTCGACCCTTAACTACCAAAGCATTATAAATATTAGGCATTTTACCCGGTGGAAAAACAACATCCAGCACTGGTCCGATAATTTGTGCTATATGCCCTATGCCCTTTTCTTCCATTTTTGGAAACGTAGAACTAGAAGTTGTAGGATTTGTTCTCATAATTACAATATGTGAATTATAATAAAAATCAATTAATTGGAATGGAAGATATCCAATATCCAAGTGGATTTTCTTTTTATTTTATATTTTGTACCATATAAATAAGATCAATCTAATTACATATAACAGAAATGTCCAATAGTAAGTTCATCAGTTAATTAAATAAGAAAGAAATAAATAGAGAATCACACTTGCTTTAGTTAGTATAGTATATTTATATTGTCTAACCGAAATCCATTCAAGATGGAATCATTTACTCATCTAATAAGTCAATTGGACAGTTTAGCAAATATCAATATATAAATATCAATATATATATGCTTTTCATAAAATAAGTTCAAGTAGATGAAATCATTAGCCAATATGCTCTTTCTCCATCATTTTCATTATTACAATAAATTATGGAATTGAATTTTATTGAAATCCAAACCTTATAATGAATCTCCATAATGGACTGATTATTTTGATATGATTGGTTATTATTTTTTCATAAAGGTTCCCTTTTTTAGACCCCTTTGCAGTTTATTATACTTATTCTCTTATCTAGGATTTACATATACCACATATAGTAATTAAGATTACTGTAAAGAGAAACTTTTATCAACAGTTATGACTTCAATTTGAAAAAAATATTCAACATCAAAAGGAACCTATTTTCAATTGGGTTGCATTATTCATATAAAAGAATATACAATAATATATGTATTGAAGGAAGAATAATAATAAAGAATAAAACACATGATATGGTCTAAGAAAATGAATACAATTTTTATAATTTAGGGGTTGTTGATAATTTTCATATTGATAATATGAATGTTTCAAAGGTTGTAGTTATATTGTATTTATAACTAATACATATCGAGTCGACCTTGTCATTGTGAGAATTGTAAATTAATTAGTTTTAGGGAGGGATTTATGTCACCACAAACAGAGACTAAAGCAAGTGCTGGATTTAAAGCTGGTGTTAAAGATTACAAATTGACTTATTATACTCCTGAATACGAAACCAAGGATACAGATATCTTGGCAGCATTTCGAGTAACCCCTCAACCCGGCGTTCCTCCTGAAGAAGCAGGCGCTGCGGTAGCTGCCGAATCCTCTACTGGTACATGGACAACTGTTTGGACTGATGGACTTACCAGCCTTGATCGTTACAAAGGACGATGCTATCACCTAGAGCCTGTTGTTGGGGAAGAAAATCAATATATTGCTTATGTAGCTTATCCTTTAGACCTTTTTGAAGAAGGTTCTGTTACTAATATGTTTACTTCTATTGTGGGTAATGTGTTTGGTTTCAAAGCTTTACGAGCTCTACGTTTAGAAGATTTACGAATCCCTCCTGCTTATTCAAAAACTTTCCAAGGTCCGCCTCATGGTATCCAAGTAGAAAGAGATAAGTTGAATAAATATGGTCGCCCCCTACTGGGATGTACTATTAAACCAAAATTGGGATTATCCGCAAAGAACTATGGTAGAGCTGTTTATGAATGTTTACGCGGTGGACTTGATTTTACCAAAGATGATGAAAACGTAAACTCACAACCATTTATGCGTTGGAGAGACCGTTTCTTATTTTGTGCCGAAGCCCTTTATAAAGCACAGGCCGAAACAGGTGAAATAAAAGGGCACTACTTGAACGCTACTGCGGGTACATGTGAGGAAATGATCAAAAGGGCTGTATTTGCCAGAGAGTTGGGAGTTCCTATTGTAATGCATGATTACCTAACTGGGGGATTCACTGCAAATACTAGTTTAGCTCATTATTGCCGCGACAATGGCCTACTTCTTCACATCCATCGGGCAATGCATGCAGTTATTGATAGACAGAAGAATCATGGTATGCATTTTCGTGTACTAGCTAAAGCATTACGTATGTCTGGGGGAGATCATATTCACGCCGGTACAGTAGTAGGTAAACTGGAAGGGGAACGTGAGATGACTTTGGGTTTTGTTGATTTATTACGTGACGATTTTATTGAAAAAGATCGCGCTCGCGGTATATTTTTCACTCAAGATTGGGTTTCCATGTCTGGCGTTATACCCGTGGCTTCGGGGGGTATTCATGTTTGGCATATGCCTGCTCTGACCGAAATCTTTGGGGATGATTCCGTACTACAGTTTGGTGGAGGAACTTTAGGACACCCTTGGGGAAATGCGCCTGGTGCAGCAGCTAATCGAGTGGCTTTAGAGGCGTGTGTACAAGCTCGTAATGAAGGACGTGATCTTGCTCGCGAAGGTAATGAAGTTATCCGTGAAGCTTGCAAATGGAGTCCCGAACTAGCCGCTGCTTGTGAAGTATGGAAAGCAATCAAATTTGAGTTCGAACCGGTGGATAAGCTAGATCAAACAAAAACACAATAAAATATAAAGATAAAAAAGAAATGTCTATTCTTTAGACATTTTCCTTTGTTCTTCTAATGGATTGCAGTGAACTCCTGCCCAATCTTTTTTCATAAAAGGATTGGGCAGAATGCAATATCCAATAAAGAAGAAATTCACATTATCCTTATCTACATATCGAAAAGATATGTAGATATCTTTGATCATATTAATATATACAACTACTATATATAATAATATAATTTATTTATATATAATATAATTGATTGTATCAATTCCCAATACATTGAAGTTGAAGACTAACTAATTACAAATTGTGACTTTTTATTATCTTTATTCTTGTATCCATAATTCATTCTATGGATTTTGAGGACTAGTAGTGGTGGATTTTGATATCTCTGAGTTTAAAGTGTTACAGCTAAAATAACAATTCTCTTTATCTACTTTACTGATCTTGTATATTGTCTTTTTCGTTCCATATGAAAATATGAAAACGATCGAATGACTATTCATCTATAGTATTTTCATTTTCATAAAATAAGGGAGTCGGCAAACATTATGAAAAAACGATGGTTCAATCCAATGTTGTCTAACAAAAAGTGTAAAAAATATAAATGTGGTCCAAAAGAAATCCTTCGGGTTATTGGACATACCGATGGAGTTAAAGAACCCTTTAGAAATGATCAAAAGAAAAATTGGAGTATTAGTTATCATTTTCATAATGTGGAGTATTTATTTACTATCAGAAATATTTTGAAGTTTCTTTCTGATGATACTTTTTTAGTTAGGGATAGGAATGATGATAGTTATTCTTTATATTGTGATATTGAAAATCATATTTTTGAGATTGACAAGCATAGTTCTTTGATAAGCAAATTAACCAAGATTTTTCCTAGTTTTTTAATTTTAGATAAGGGATCTATGAGAAACAATCCAAACTATTGGCATTCTATGTATGATACTGAATCGGGTTTGAATAATCATATTCATAGTTGCATTGATAATTATCTTCGTTTTGAGTTAAGCATTAATCATCCACTTTACAGTGGTAATGACAGTGACTCTGATTTATATAGTTTTATTTGGAATAGTTTTTTTTGTACTGACACTATAAATGATAATGAAAATTCTAGTACAAGAACTAGTAGTAATGGCAATGATTTTGATAGAAATAAAAAATACAGACATTTATGGATTCAATGTGAAAATTGTTATGGATTAAATTATAAAAAATTGTTTATTTCAAAAATGAACATTTGTGAACAGTGCGGATATTATTTGAAAATGAGTAGCTCAGATCGAATTGAATTTTTGATTGATCCAGGCACTTGGGATCCTTTAGATGAGGATATGATCTCTATGGACCCCATTGAATTTCATTCCGAAGAGGAACCTTATAGAGATCGTATAGATTATTATCAAAGAGCAACAGGGCTAACTGAAGCTATTCAAACAGGCCTCGGTCAACTAAACGGTATTCCACTAGCAATTGGAGTTATGGATTTTCAGTTCATGGGAGGTAGTATGGGATCCGTAGTAGGTGAGAAAATAACTCGTTTGATTGAATACGCTACTAATCAATCTTTACCTCTTATTATTGTGTGTGCTTCCGGAGGAGCACGTATGCAAGAAGGAAGTTTAAGCTTGATACAAATGGCTAAAATCTCTGCTGCTTTATATGATTATCAAGCAATTAAAAAGTTATTCTATGTATCAATCCTTACATCTCCTACAACGGGAGGTGTAACCGCAAGTTTTGGTATGTTGGGAGATGTTATTATTACTGAACCTAATGCATACATTGCATTTGCAGGTAAAAGAGTAATTGAACAAACTTTGAATAAGACAGTCCCTGACGGTTCACAAGCTGCTGAACACTTATTTCATAAAGGGTTATTTGACCTAATCATACCACGTAATCTCTTAAAAGGTTCTTTGAATGAGTTATTAGAGCTCCATGGGTTCTTTGCCTTGAATCCATATTTTCAAAAGGAAATAGTATAGTCACTGATACAGTCAAAGTATAGTAATAGTACTATATTCAATCATAATATTAAAGAAGAAGAATATTTAGTTTTAGTTACTTGTTATAAACAAAATAGGAATGATCCATTTTCAAAATGGAAAAAATATAGAAAGATACATACCAAATCTTTTTTTTTGCATATGGTATACCAAATCTAAATCTAATATATAATAGTAATAGATAAATAAAAAGAATCATATCAATAAAATACTTTACAAATATAAATATTTAAATATATACAAATAAAAATAATAATATGTTATATTCTATATTTATTTATAAATAAATAATAATATGTTATATTCTATATTTATTTATAAATAAATAATAATATGTTATATTCTATATTTATTTATAAATAAATATAAGATAATTTATAATAATATAAATATAAGATATATAATATAGAATATAGATAGATAGATTAGAATCAAATGTATTCTTATACGATTTACTTCTTATTCATACTAGTCTAGTATAGACTACTATGTCATTTATTATTTATATTGAATTGATACAAAATAAGAATATATTCAAATGGAAGAATAGGAAAAAATAACGATTTTTCTAATAAATACAAATATCTAAATCAAAATAGGAAATTGGAATCGAGGCAATCATATATGACAGATCTTAACTTACCTTCTATTTTTGTGCCTTTAGTAGGTTTAGTATTTCCGGCAATTGCAATGTCTTCTTTATTTCTTTATGTCCAACAAAATAAGATTGTTTAGACCGCATGCCATGAGCACAAAATCTGATTTATCCGTTTATTTAAATAAAAAGAATTTATTTATTGTGATCTGATCAAAGATGTATCGTTCTTTACACACAAAAAGAAAAATGAGGTTCTACCTGCATACATGGTATCTGCTTTGCATAAATACATGTAGCTTCGTAGAATTAAAGATATGATATATATATTGTGTATATGATAAAAGAGTAAAACGTATCGACAAATACCTTTTTTAGAAAGTCAATGTATCTAACCAATTCAATGGATTAATCCACATTAGATGAATCCACATGTCAGGGCAATAATGCTTAGCTAATGAAATCTATTTATTGAACTAGTCACAAAGACAAAGAAAGATAAAGTCAAAGTTATTTAGGGTTTTCTATCAATTGCAATCGCATAGAACTAAACTAGATTTATTAGAATATGAATATATGAATTGGCGATCAGAATTTATATGGGTAGAACTTAGAAAGGGTTCACGAAAAACAAGCAATTTTGTTTGGTCTTGTCTTCTTTTTATGGGTTCACTAGGATTTTTAGTAGTTGGAACTTCCAGTTATCTTGGTCAGAGTTGGATATCTTTATTTCCTTCTCAACAAATTCTTTTTTTTCCACAAGGTATCGTGATGTCTTTCTATGGAATCGCCGGTTTATTTATCGGTTCCTATTTGTGGTGCATCCTTTTTTGGAATGTAGGTAGTGGTTATGACCTATTCGATAGAAAAGAAGGAATAGTGTGCATTTTCCGTTGGGGATTTCCTGGACGAAATCGGCGCATCTTCCTTCGCTTTCTGATTAGAGATATTCAATCAATCCGAATTCGGGTTCAAGAGGGTACTTATCCCCGCCGTGTCCTTTATATAGACATAAAAGGTCAAGGGGTCATCCCCTTAACTCGTATTGATGATGATTTTGTTACTCCACGAGAAATTGAAAACAAAGCTGCCGAATTGGCCTATTTCTTACGTGTACCAATTGAAGTCTTTTGAAATGAATTGAAAAAAATAAATGAATAAAAAAAGAGAAACATTATAGTAAAAATCTATTTCTAATTCAATGTTTTTTATTTTTTATTTTTCTCTTACTCCTCTTATTATGGATATGGAGGTGATATAATCACTAATAATAATAACTAATAATAATAACTAATAGTTAGGTATACTAAATCGAATAATAGTGGTTGGGTATACTATAATATAAATTGGATATGAATCTATAACAAAACGATTTCCTACTTATTTTTATCCAGAAGACCTTTTTTTGATTTAAAATAAGTAAAGTCTTAGTATATCCAAGATCCAATATATATCTCAATATATCTCAATTTACAAGAACCATTTGATCTTATTGTATTTTGTTGACTTGAGATATAGGTTGGTAGGTTGGGCATAGGTATAATCCTTATTCATTTTGCCTTTCTTTGATATTCTTTCTATAGATTTACTAAAATAAATGGCATTTTTACACAAAAAGGTAAATAAATAATGAGTTAAATACTCTGTTATTCATTCATCAATTCAAAGAAATCTCATATAGAATCAAAGCGGTTCATTACCAATTTAATTTATCCCTTTTTACAGAAAAAAATGACAAAAAAGAGAGTATTGGCTTCTTTCCCATATCTTGCATCTATAGTACTTTTACCCTGGTGGGTCTCTCTATCATTTACTACATATTTTGAACTTTTGATTACTAATTGGTTAAATAACAACCAATCAGAAACCTTCTTTAATGAGATTAAAGAGAAGGATATCCTAAAGATATTTATAGAATTAGAGGAACTGTTCCTGTTGGACGAAATGATAAAGGAATACCCAGAAATCCATATAGAAAAACTTCGTAGAGTAATACATAAGGAAACCATTCAATTGATCAGAAAGCACAATGAATCTAATCTCCGTATCCTTTTACATATCTTGACAAATGTAATCTGTTTCGCGATTCTAACTGGTTATTTTCTTTTTGGTAATGAGAAACTTGTTGTTCTTAATTCTTGGGTTCAAGAATTTTTGTATAACTTAAGTGATACGATAAAGGCTTTTTCTATTCTTTTAATTACTGATTTATGGATTGGATTTCATTCGACCCATGGTTGGGAATTACTCATTGGTTCGTTTTACAACGATTTTGGATTGGCTCCTAATGATCCAATTATATCTAGCCTTGTTTCCACTTTTCCAGTGATTTTAGATACAATTGTGAAATATTGGATCTTTCATTATTTGAATCATGTATCTCCTTCACTTGTAGTCATTTATCATTCCATGAATGAATGAAGAATAAGTTTTGTTTATATCCTTATATCGCAACGAATTCTTTCACCTTTATTTGAGAAATAAAATGATATCTTACTGGGATTTTTGCTATTTTTACTTGTTCAAGATATTCATCTTACCATTATAGTACAACTAAACCCTTTCTAAACTATTTACAGTACAATGATAACAAAAACAGACTTGTAGATAGGAAACGAGATTAACTCCCTATCTAATTTATTGTAGAAATGTCAGTATCCATAATTGGACATGCAAAATATAAATCATTTGTATTGGGTAAAAGAACAGATAACGAGATCTTTTTCTGTATTGATAATGATATACTTAATCACTGTGGCATCGATTGCCAATGCATATCCCATTTTTGCACAACAAAGTTATGAAAACCCGCGGGAAGCTACTGGGAGAATTGTATGTGCCAATTGCCATTTAGCTAATAAGCCCGTGGATGTCGAAGTTCCACAAGCTGTGCTTCCTGATACTGTATTTGAAGCAGTTGTTCAAATTCCTTATGATATGCAATTGAAACAAGTTCTTGCTAATGGTAAAAAAGGGGGTTTGAATGTGGGTGCTGTTCTTATTTTACCTGAAGGATTTGAATTAGCTCCTCCCGATCGTATTTCTCCTGAGGTAAAAGAAAAGATAGGAAATCTTTCTTTTCAGAGTTATCGTCCCAATAAAAAAAATATTATTGTGATAGGTCCTGTTCCCGGTCAGAAATATAGTGAGATTGTCTTTCCGATTCTTTCCCCCGATCCTGCTACAAAGAAAGATATTCATTTTTTGAAATATCCAATATATGTAGGCGGAAATAGGGGAAGGGGACAGGTTTATCCTGATGGGAGCAAGAGTAATAATACAGTCTATAATGCTACCGCAACGGGTATAGTAAGCAAAATAGTGCGTAAAGAAAAAGGGGGATATGAAATCACAATAGTGGATGGATTGGATGAACGTCAAGTGGTTGATATTATACCTTCAGGTCCAGAACTTCTTGTTTCCGAGGGTGAATCCATTAAGCTTGATCAACCATTAACAAGTAATCCAAATGTAGGAGGATTTGGTCAAGGAGATGCCGAAATCGTGCTTCAAGATCCATTACGCGTCCAAGGCCTTTTATTATTCTTTGCGTCTGTTATTTTTGCACAAGTTTTTTTGGTTCTCAAAAAGAAACAGTTTGAAAAGGTTCAGTTGTACGAATTGAATTTTTAGGTTTATACTCAAGTGAGTAATCAATGCTGATTTATTGTCGATCGATACAACTATATATTATATATATATGATCAAAAGAAATTATGTAAATCCTTTTTTAGGAATAGGTAATAGAGTAGATCCACAAATACATGAGAAAATGAGATAGAAAATAAGAGAATTGCAGAGAAAAAGAATAGAAAAATGAAAGGAATGAATCTTTTTAGGAGAAATCCCGTATCTTCCTAATCCTTTATTCGGCACAAAAAAAGGGGACTTTTTTTGTGCCTATTTTTCTTCTATTCATTTTTTTATATTAAACATATAATCATATGTATAAAAGATTCTTTTTTTTACAATGAAGAAGGAATAATGGACAAACAAAGGTAAAATAAGATGAGTAGCATTTTTTTTTTTGAAAAAAAAAAAAAGAATAAGCTTTTTGAACAGTCGAGCAAAGATTCTGTTTTGTCGTTTCTAAACAAAAGGGAATCTTTTTATTAGGTTAATTGGATAACTAATCCTTTTGAAAATTATTAATAGATCCGCGTTTTGTCATAAAAGTAATAACTCCGTTCCGCGGGCCCAGGCTCTTTCCATTATCATTTTTGAATGGAAAAGGAGAGCAAAGACCCGCTAAATGATTACTTTTTCATGTTTATAATCTGGGCCATCTTACTACTATAAAGATGAACCTAACCCAGAATATGAACCGTAAAAGAAAACACCTATTAAACCGATTACAAGAATACCAGTTACAGTACCTATCAGCCAAAGGGGAATCCTTCCAGTAGTATCGGCCATTTTCCCTACTTTCCTCCACATTTGATCGAGTAGTCATGCTAAAGACAAAAACAGTCATAAATAATTATGAGGATGGTATCTTTCCGAATGGGATAATAGAATTTCTACTATTTTTTCTCTTAATTAAAAAAATAATTGGAAAATAAAACGGCAAGCACAAAAATGAGTAATAAACCCCAGTATAGACTGGTACGATTCAATTCCACATTTTGTTCATTCGGATTGGATTGTGTCATAGCTCTATAATTCTATAATTGGAATTAGGTTTATCGTTGGATGAACTGCATTGCTGATATTGACCCCAAAAAAGAAACGGTAGGTACAGCTAATCCATGAACAGCTAGCCATCGTACTGTAAAAATTGGATAGGTTCGATCTATAGTCATTCAAGGCCTCCTAAAAAGATCTACTAAATTCATCGAGTTGTTCCAAAGAATCAAAACGTCCAGTTATTAATGGAATTCCTTGTCGGTTTTCCGTGAAATATTCATTTGGCCGAGGACTTCCAAACACGTCGTAAGCTAAACCTGTACTGACGAATAACCAACCCGCAATGAATAGGGAAGGTATAGTAATACTGTGAATAACCCAATAGCGAATACTAGTAATAATATCAGCAAAAGAACGTTCTCCCGTGCTTCCAGACATGCTGAGCTCCACTAATTTTTTTACATTCGAAGAGAGGAATTGATTCAGTGAAAGATGGGATCAGTAAATAGAAAATTTACTAATATTTCCTCTTTGTGAGATCGTCCATTTTGTACCAAAGGTGTTTGTGAGTATACCGAATTAGTATAACTATCCTTCCTCTGGCACAGCAACGCAGTTTTGACCGGTACCAATATGTTGCACAATTCTTTGTTTTTGCTCTTTTGTTATGGCTAAATTCAGTAGATCGATAGAAAGATAAATAAGGATTTCGTTGATTGGGTTGAAAATCCTTCTTTCATTCCATTGTAATATCTTGGTAAAAAAGAAATACTTTAACATTAGGGGTTTTGCATAAATCCTAAAAAAAGAATTAGATTTCATTAGTTCATTAGATAGGAAATCTATCTATTTCTCTTTGCTTAAATGAATTGTAAGTTAATGAATGAAGTAATTCAATTGCCTAATTACTGAATTTCCTACTATACTGAATGCAATAAGTTTAAATAATTCATAATGATCAGATCATTTGTTTCAAGAAATGGACTAAACGGCTTCCATAAAGATAGAGGTGATTCTTTTACTTTTACAATTTATTTTGTAAATTTTTTTGATTTGGAATTGTGTACAAGATTGGTTAATGTAACAGCCAATGAATCCTTTTTGCTTATATTATTCTATTTTTTTATGGAAACCTATAATGACTTAGGAATCATTTATATTTCATTAATTGGATTATTGGAATGGGTTTTTATTAATATTAACGGAAAAAAGGAAGGAAATTTTCGCTTAGGTAAGTGTTTTATCAACATATATGTAATATAAAAAACACATGGAATTTCTCCCCTGTCATTTTCATGCTTACTATAATTAGCTATTTTGGGTTTCTACTAGCTGCTTTAACTATAACCTTAACTCTCTTTATTGGTTTAAACAAGATACGATTTATTTGAAATCAAACTGAATTGAATGAAGAAGTCCAAACAATTTTTCTATAGAATTCTATTTTAACTTTTCTGGGTTATTGAAATTGACCAATAATTCATATTAATATGTAGGTATAGATAGATTTTACCCCTTTTTTTATTTTTATCCTTGGGACAAACAAAAATGATTGAAGTTTTTCTATTTGGAATCGTCTTAGGTCTTATTCCTATTACTTTAGCAGGATTATTTGTTACTGCCTATTTACAATACAAACGCGGTGATCAGTTGGATCTTTAGTTGAGTAATATTGATTTTGTTGGATTGACTTATTCTCCGTAGTAAGTACAATTCTGGTTGCAATTCTACTATTTTTAGTAAGTTCTTTGTTATTTTTGATTCGATATAAAATAGACGGAATCACGCTCTGTAGGATTTGAACCTACGACATCGGGTTTTGGAGACCCGCGTTCTACCGAACTGAACTAAGAGCGCTTGCAAAATAAATAACTCCGACTTTATTTCACGTAGAGTATCAAAAAAAAAAAAAAAGAGAATCTTCCATGGAAATGGATCATAATGACTTCCTTGTTACTACTCATAAGAGTAAGTAACAATAGGTAGGGATGACAGGATTTGAACCCGTGACATTTTGTACCCAAAACAAACGCGCTACCAAGCTGCGCTACATCCCTTTGAATCCGTTTTGTACAGTGTCATTATACAAAATCCTTTGACTGTTTTCTAGATCGTTCTTTTTTGATTCATTATTTTTATTTATATACAATCATAATATACAATATTTTTTTCGGTTTGACCCAACTCAAAGGGAGTGATATACATCAAAAATACAATCTAGCATTTAAAAGAGAAATTATTGTCTATTGGATTGAGTATCTTTTCTATTTTCAGGGAGAAGAGCTCCTAGGGTTTAGTGTTTCATTCATTGTACTGTACATTATATATCGATTTTATGGAATAATTCCAAGTACAAATAAAAAAAGGATCTTGAACTACAACAACTGACCGTATATGTATTTTAATTTGAATAAAGAAAGGAGGATTTTCAATGCGAGATATAAAAACATATCTTTCCGTAGCACCTGTGCTAAGTACTCTATGGTTTGGGGCCTTGGCAGGCCTATTGATTGAAATTAATCGTTTATTCCCAGATGCCTTGTTTTTTCCTTTTTTTTCATTCTAGTTTAAAATGAAACTAATTGATAGTTAAAAAAAGGAGTTAGAACAAATTGTATTACTTAATTCTTTATCCATTTTGTATTATAGAATGGAAACCCCAATTTTATTTTAAATTACCTTTTATAAGTTCATTTAGTATATTTTTTCTTTTTATTGTTTGAGTTGATTAGCTAAGTGGGGTTGATTTCATTTTACTCATTTTTCAAAAATGCATATTTTATTAATGGGATAATAATAATGACATTATATATATATATTATAATAATAATATAATAATAATATAATAATTATATCAAAAATGAAAGTAAACTATATTTATAATTTATAAATGCGGTTAGTAATTGGAATTGTGATTTTTCTATTGAATTTAAATCAAAATGGAAGAATTACGGCAAATAAGTCAAAAATCTAAAGGAGGTTTATGGCCAAAGGGAAGGGTGTTAGAATCCGAGTTATGTTGGAATGTACTGGTTGTGCTCAAAAAGATCTCAATCTCAAAAAGGCATTGCCAGGTATTTCTAGATATATTACTCAAAAGAATCGCCACAAAACACCTAGTCGATTAGAATTGAAAAAATTCTGTCGTTATTGTAACAAGCATACAATTCATGGAGAAATCAAGAAATAGATCAATGTAAATGCCGAGCATCGTGTATTCGGTGATTCGAAAAAGAACAGAACTAATATATTAGCAATATATTAGTATATTAGTTAATATAAATATATATATATATATTAACTAAAGGGTAAGAACTAATGAATTCATAAAATCAATTAATCAAATGAATAATGAATAAATTAGTTATTATATTAATACAAATAAAAAAAGAGAGCCTATTTCAGTTGGATCTGAAATGAGAATCAAATTAAGGTAAGTCAGATATTTTAAGAGATAAGGAAGAACCCATGGATAAATACAAGCAACCTTTTCGTAAATACAAAAGATCTTTGCGTAGGCGTTTACCCCCCATTGGAGCAGGGGATCAAATCGATTATAGAAACATGAGTTTAATTAGTCGATTTATTAGTGAACAAGGAAAAATATTATCTCGACGAATAAATAAATTAACCTTGAAACAACAACGATTAATTACTATTGCTATCAAACAAGCTCGTATCTTATCCTTATTACCTTTCCTCAATAATGATAAACAATTTGAGAGAGTTGAGTCGACTTCAAGAATTACTAGTTCTCGAACCAGAAAGAAATAGGTAATTCTTCAATTCGAATTGTCTAAAGATTTCCATTATTCCAATTCCGATTGGAATTACATTTCACTTTTTATTAAAAAAAAAAATGTTCATTCATTTATACTAATTATTATATTATTAATAGTAATTACATTAATCGGAATTTCTTTTTATTCGATTCTTTTGATTTCCCGGAGTTCCGTCTCCGGGGAATTCCGTTTCAATCATTCCTGTCTGTATATTATACTTGACAATCTACTCTCTTATTGGATGATCTTATTGGAAATCATGTAAAGACAATTCTTATTGGATATAGCAATTTGTGCAAGTATTTTTCGATTAATAAGCAATTGCTTTTTATACAGATTGTTGATGAACCTACTATAACTATGGAATACTCTATTTTCACGAATTACTGCATTTATCCGAGTAATCCATAAACGGCGAAAATCTCTCTTTTGCCTACCTCTATCTCTATGAGATGAAACCAAAGCTCTCATTTTCTGTTGAGTAATCGTTCGAGTCAGTCTTGAATGAGCCCCTCTAAAAGTTGATGCAAATAAACGAATTTTTGTCCGACGTCTCCGAGCTGTATATCCTCGTTTAACTCTGGTCATTGAAGAAGATTGAACCTTAATGAATAACTTAATTGACTATTCTTTTTTCAGTTATTCTTTTTCTCTTACTCATTAATAACAAAACGGATTATTCCAATGTATAAAATAGTAATTCCAATGGCTTTTCTTTTGCTACTATAACTTTCCCAACCACATTTTCTTTTTGATTCCACTTATTTCAGCTCAGTTATAGATTATTTCATCTAGAAATACAAAAGGAGAACGTAATGGTATTAAAAAATGGTGGGTTCCTTCGTTTCTATGGCTACCTCTTAAACGGTAAGGTCCTCTCTATACACCGGAGCTCCGCTTTTACAATTTTTTTTAATGGTATTGTGAACTTGCATAGTTCACATGATTTTGCTCTACCTATTCATTATATAGTAATCAATCTTTTCACAATAAATAATAGTTTTTGTACAGTGACGGCATTTTTTTAGGAAAGTTGGCTAGGTAGCTGACCCTCTGAATCCGTTCTTGCAAGAAAGCCCTTTCACTCTTTCTTAGTACTAGTTAATCCGCTTAATGGATAACTATTTGCTACCAATGGTAATTATTGCACTAATATAAACCATAAATTCAATATATTATATAACCCATATAATATTAGTACTTTTTTATTTTATTTATATTTGTAAATGTAAAAAGATCTTTTAATTGTTCGGACTTATAATCTTATCTGAACGAGTCGCCCATACACCCTAGTACATGTTCCTCTACGCTGAGGACATCCTTTAAGAGCAGGAGATTTTGTAACATTTCTTATTGGCTGTCTTGCATTTCTAATAAGCTGTTTAATAGTCGGCATATCGGATGTATATAATAAAATGAAAATGGATTGGTTTAGATCGATCTTAACCTGATCTTTAGGGATTCCATCGTATCGTAAATTAAATAAAAATGGGATTATGGTGTGAAATCGATTTATACTTCATTATTTTCATCTGCTACAAGATCGACAATTCCGTGAGCTTGGGCTTCTGTTGCTGACATAAAAATATCCCTTTCCATGTCTTCGGATATGACCCATAAGGGTTTGCCCGTTCTTTGTACATAAATCTTTGTAAGGGTTTCACGAAGTTTTAGTAATTCTTCCGCTTCCAAGAAAAAATCGCCTGTTTGTGCTTCATAAAATGAACTAGCAGGTTGGTGAATCATAACCCTAATTTATTTAGATAATAGCATAAACGGTTCTTTGGTAAAAAAATAATCAAAAAGTAAAAATCAAGTAAACGAGTTAAATTCAATTAAACAACCGTACGTGCATCTTTTGTTCATTGCATACGGCTCTACAATGGAATTTATTTTTGTCTCTTATTTTATTCTTAAGACGAAAAAACCATTTGACATTTGATCCAAATTGGTAAATGATCCACTTACCATCCTTTTTTTCATAAATATATATAATGTAATAAAAATACTATGAGGGTTCAATTACTATCAATCATCATTATCATTACTATATATATCTATTTATCTTTTATCTTGTCTTCTATTTAGCAATCCCAAAGTGTCTTTATGATATAATCCAATCCAATAAAGAAAAAGAGGAATCCTTTGTTTTATAAAAAAGAAGGATTATTTGGATGTGAAAAAAGAAAAAGACATTTTTGTGACGCTATAATTTCCGACATAACGGATTAAACAAAAAATAATCCTTTTTTCATACTACTGGTTCGATATAACATTGTATTTTAGAAAAGAACAATAATGCGTAGTATTTTTTTTGTTTTGTTCATATCGAACTCGGATTGCCATGCTATTATTACTTATTCTTTTATTTATAATCAATATGGCGAAGGCATAGTTTTCTTTTCTCTTTTACAATTTAAAATAAAAACTCATTGACGCCAAGCGTGAGGAAATGCTAAACGTTTGGTAATTTCTCCTCCAACTAGAACGAAAGATCCCATTGACGCGGCTAATCCTATGCAGATTGTATGTACATCAGGTGGCACAAATTGCATAGTATCATAAACGGCTAGCCCAGGTATTACCCATCCGCCGGGGGAGTTTATAAACAAATAAAGGTCCTTGGTTTCATCTTCTAAACTGAGATATACCATGAGACCTACAAGTTGATTAGAAATCTCGCTATCGACTTCTTGTCCTAAAAAAAGTAATCTTTCTCGATAAAGTCGGTTGATTAGGAAAAATTGTATCCTTTGGGAGAACCATACATGCACTTTTAAACGCATAAAGTTCAAAAAAATGGCGAAAAAAATAATCAATGTGTTGATTCTAGTTTGATTTCTTTTTTCCGTAACGCTAACGCAACAGTCATGCAATTTTTCTAGCATATAGCATTCAACAATTCAATTAGAGACGTTTTTTACTCTTTGAACTATAAAAAAAGAATTTACTGAACTTATTCCATTAACGTTTCATTGATGCATTGTTTCATCGAAATGCAAATACCGATGGTATTTTCTTGTTTCTGTATTGGTCCCTTTCCTTTTTTAGGTTTACGGTCTACTTCGGGAAAATGAAAATATCTGTTAAAATGGGATTTGCACATATAGCGCAAATCCTCTGAGTACCATCTTTTTGTTTTAATTTATCTTTTGTTTTTTCATTTATTTTCTTTAACGATCATAATTATTAGTTAGTTTATATATTCAACATATTATTTATTCTATTGGTAGGCAATTTTTGATCATTACTCTACTATAATAAGTATAATAATCTTTTATGATACAAGCGGTAATCGGACATATATTATCCTTTTTTTACAAACCAACCCGGTATTTTCTAAACGAAGCCTGGATACTTTATCCATCCAAGGAAACCATCAATGGGAATTCGTATAAATTAAAAACAGGGATCCCCATATAAATGGAAATGGATTTCATTGCACTTCACGCTCATAAAGATGGATTCAATACACTATTTCTTCGGTGAAATCGAAGATATCTCTATTGAGAGAGAAAACGGGTAAATCCCATAAGACCCAATATGCCTGACAAGCCGCATTATATGTCAACCCAAGCTGCATCTTCCTCTCCGGGACTCCGAAAAGGTACTTTTGGAACACCAATGGGCATAAAATGAAAGAAAAAATAAATAATATACTTTACTTTAATATGGAAACGTAATAAATATAAATAATATTAATAAAAAATTGTCAAATGTAACATTGTAAAAATATATAATAATAAGGATAAAGGGATTTTTATTGTCTTTATTTTTTTCTTTATTTTATTGTTGTTCTTGTATCCTAGTTATTTGATACAGAGATTGAGAAGTTGATAAATAAACTGAATCAAAAATAGAACAAAAAGGTTCACGAAAGTTTTATGCAAAGATTGCATATTGAGACTGATCGGGTATAAAATAAATCTGCTTATGTTTGTTCTTATGAATCCAATTGTTCCATTAATTAACTCTTTCTTATATAGAATTCACGGTAAGGGTTAAGTATATTTATATATATATAAATATACTAGGATTTACAATGTGATAAAATAAATTGATGTCTATTTATCTTTGATAAAGGGGTATTTCCATGGGGTTGCCTTGGTATCGTGTTCATACTGTTGTATTGAATGATCCCGGTCGATTGCTTGCTGTTCATATAATGCATACAGCTTTAGTTTCAGGTTGGGCTGGTTCGATGGCTTTATATGAATTAGCGGTTTTTGATCCTTCGGACCCCATTCTTGATCCAATGTGGAGACAGGGTATGTTTGTTATACCTTTCATGACTCGTTTAGGAATAACCAATTCTTGGGGTGGGTGGAGTATCTCAGGAGGAACTATAACAAATCCTGGTATTTGGAGTTATGAAGGCGTCGCAGCGGCACATATTGTTTTTTCGGGCTTGTGCTTCTTGGCAGCTATTTGGCATTGGGTTTATTGGGACCTAGAAATTTTTTGTGACGAACGGACGGGAAAACCTGCTTTGGATTTGCCAAAGATCTTTGGAATTCATTTATTTCTTTCAGGACTAGCTTGCTTTGGTTTTGGTGCATTTCATGTAACAGGTTTGTATGGTCCGGGAATATGGGTATCTGATCCTTATGGGCTGACTGGAAAAGTACAAGCCGTAAATCCCTCATGGGGGGCGGAAGGCTTTGATCCCTTCGTTTCAGGAGGAATAGCTTCTCATCATATCGCAGCGGGCACGTTGGGTATATTAGCGGGTCTATTCCATCTTAGTGTCCGCCCTCCTCAACGTTTATACAAGGGACTACGCATGGGTAATATTGAAACTGTACTTTCTAGTAGTATCGCTGCTGTTTTTTTTGCAGCTTTCATTGTTGCTGGAACTATGTGGTACGGTTCAGCAACGACTCCAATCGAATTATTTGGTCCTACTCGTTATCAGTGGGATCAGGGATACTTTCAACAAGAAATATATCGAAGAGTTAGTAGTGAATTAGCTGAAAATCGTAGTTTATCGGAAGCTTGGTCTAAAATTCCTGAAAAATTAGCTTTCTATGACTATATTGGTAATAATCCAGCTAAGGGGGGGTTATTCCGGGCAGGTTCGATGGATAATGGCGATGGAATAGCTGTTGGATGGTTAGGTCACCCTATTTTTAAAGATAAAGAAGGTCGTGAACTTTTTGTGCGCCGTATGCCTACTTTTTTTGAAACATTTCCAGTAGTTTTGGTAGATAAAGATGGAATTGTGAGAGCCGATGTACCTTTTAGAAGAGCAGAATCCAAATATAGCGTTGAACAAGTAGGTGTAACGGTTGAGTTCTATGGGGGTGAACTTAATGGAGTAAGTTATTCTGATCCAACTACTGTGAAAAAATATGCTCGACGTGCACAATTGGGGGAAATTTTTGAATTAGATCGAGCTACTTTAAAATCGGACGGTGTTTTTAGAAGCAGTCCAAGGGGTTGGTTCACTTTTGGACATGCTACGTTTGCTTTGCTCTTCTTTTTTGGACATATTTGGCATGGAGCTAGAACCTTGTTTCGAGATGTTTTTGCTGGTATTGATCCAGATTTGGATGCTCAAGTGGAATTTGGAACATTCCAAAAGGTTGGAGATCCAACTACAAGGAAACAAGCAGTATGATAGACTCTTTGCTTGTTTTTTGATCTATTTCCTATGTAACATTTTTTTTTTATTTTTATTTCTTTTTTCATCTTCAATATAAGAATAACCATTTTTCAAAACTATTGATTATTTCAAGAACCGCCTTTTCTTTGACTCTTTTGATTTACTTCTAAATTCTATTGTACAATGAATGAATAGGTGTGGAAGCTATAATTGTAAACCACGATGGAATTTATGGAAGCATTGGTTTATACATTCCTTTTGGTATCTACTTTAGGGATAATCTTTTTCGCTATCTTCTTTCGAGAACCGCCTAAGGTACCGACTAAAAAAATGAAATAATCGTTCAAATAAAAGTACTTAAATTAAAGTAAGGGGTCTTCCACTGGAATGTGGTAGACCCCTTACTTCAATTAGTCTCCGTGTTCTTCGAAAGGATCTCTTAATTGTTGAGAGGGTTGCCCAAAAGCAGTATATAAAGCGTACCCAGTAAAACTTACAAGTAAACCAGATATGAAAATGGCGACTAAAGTGGCTGTTTCCATTTTTGAATAATTTGTTTTCAAGTAAAAATTGCAATGGATTAACAATGAGACCGTATATTTACAACTACAACAGAATAGCATACAAAGTCAACAGATCTCAATCAATTATTAAATACAATTTATGGCTACACAAACCATTGAGGATAGTTCTCGATCTAAGCCAAAACCAACTTCTGCAGGTAGTTTATTGAAACCCCTGAATTCGGAATATGGTAAAGTAGCTCCCGGTTGGGGGACTACCCCACTTATGGGAGTCGCAATGGGTCTATTTGCAGTATTCCTATCCATTATTTTGGAAATTTATAATTCTTCTGTTTTACTAGATGGACTTTCCACGAATTAGATTTTTAAGATTAAGAACTCTGAAGTCATAAGACATAAGATAACTTTACATAAAATAAAAGCTATTTTACTTATCATTTTGATTCTGAGACATTGTGGTAGTTCGGCTGTGAAATTTATTATTTGTATTTTTGGAATATGAGTGTGTGACTTGGCATAATTGATCCTATTGATAATATATAGAACGGACCTATTATCCCTATCAAGATAATTCTACTTTGTCGGATATTTACTTGAACTTTAATATCTGTAACACAAAATCTATCCAATAGATCCATAAAAGAATTATATGAACTATGATTTATATCTCTTATTTAGACCTCGCAACCGAACTCGAAAGAAATTACCATAGGTATTTCAAAATCAAATGAATTTTATTCATTCATTTCAATTGATTGTTACTATTGTTACAGAATGGCAATTCTTTTATAGATCTCGTTGAGTTTGAGTTCTTTCTTCCATTCAGTTCATAAGTGATCCTGAAGGGGTTCTTACTCAGAGAACTCATGAGTTTAGCTTGCACTAAATCATCGGGGTGCTAATATGAATCTGAGGTTTAAATTTCAATTGATTCATAGGAATTCAACAAGATAATTCCTATCAGTAGTAAAAAAAACAAGAAATAAGTTGCCAAAATATTGTTTTATTTCTATTCAAAATAAATATTCCATAGGGAAGGAAGAGAATATTCAAGAGGTCTGTAATAATACAAATACAACGAAGATAAGGAAAGACAGATAAGCCTACTTGATCTTTTTGGCATTATCCTCACAAAGAAAAAATTCCGGATTTTTTTATTTCATCTCTGTAACGGCAGATGGATTCCGTGGATTATGCAGTTTTGAAATTCGTCTTTATGCCGGATAGATTCGTTGAAATCGGAATTTGTGTGTTTTTGTTTGAGCCGTATGAGATGAAATTTTCATATACGGTTCTCAGAGGGGGATTCCCTTGGGTAACCTATCTCAATAAAGTATATGATTGGTTTGAGGAACGTCTCGAGATTCAAGCAATTGCAGATGATATAACTAGTAAATATGTTCCTCCTCATGTAAACATTTTTTATTGTTTAGGAGGAATCACACTTACTTGTTTTCTAGTCCAAGTTGCTACTGGTTTTGCTATGACTTTTTATTATCGTCCAACCGTTACGGAGGCTTTTTCTTCTGTTCAATACATAATGACTGAAGCCAACTTTGGTTGGTTAATTCGATCCGTTCATCGATGGTCAGCAAGTATGATGGTTCTAATGATGATTCTGCACGTATTTCGTGTGTATCTTACGGGCGGATTTAAAAAACCTCGTGAATTAACTTGGGTCACTGGGGTGGTTTTGGCTGTATTGACTGCATCTTTTGGTGTAACTGGTTATTCTTTACCTTGGGATCAAATTGGTTATTGGGCAGTAAAAATCGTAACAGGTGTACCTGAAGCTATTCCTGTAATAGGATCACCTTTAGTAGAATTATTGCGCGGAAGTGCTAGTGTGGGTCAATCCACTTTGACTCGTTTTTACAGTTTACACACTTTTGTGTTGCCTCTTCTGACTGCTGTATTTATGTTAATGCACTTTCTAATGATACGTAAGCAAGGTATTTCTGGTCCTTTATAGAAAATAAAGATCGTCAAGATTTAAATATTCCAATTCGTTATAGTAGATATTTTGAATTATTTCCTATTGGGAAGGACAATAGTATTTCATTGCTACAAATATAGATTATTTAAAAATAAGACATGTTTTTTGGATACTTTTCTTCAACTCTCCAATATTATTCTACTTTGAATTTGATATGAATATGATATGAATAGTTGAAGTGAATTTTAAGAAAATAAAAAATAAGGACGGATTATGGGAGTGTGTGACTTGAACTATCGATTTGGCTATGTAGATATATTATTTTATCTGCTACATTGGAATTGACAACCAAATGTGTCTCTGCATCCAATCCAATCAATATGTATGTCCCCTGTGACATAGGGTAGGCCGGTTATCTTGCGGAGAATATTTTCTATGATCCTGTCAAAATATTTTTATTTTCTTTATTATAGGCTCCGTCAAATCCGTAGACCGTAGAATAGTAATAGAGAAATCATGCTACATCACTTATTTTATGAAATTGGACTTTCTATACTTAGATTACTATTTTATTTTTAAGATATTCTATAGTTTTTCTTATTCTTATATATCGTATAGGTGTTTATCACGTTAGTTGGAAAATGCATTCATTTCCTTTGCATTGATTATAATCTATTTTGTTATCGGAGTAAAAGATAGGATCTAAGGAAAAACATAGATCAAATTGTTGAGTAACAAGAAAATAGTTTGGTTTGGACATAATTTAAGTAATAGAATAGAGATTGGGGGGATAAAAAACAATCCAGATACATGAGACAATCCAAAAAGCAATTGATCATGATCAAATCATTTAAGCCCGCTTGGATATTGAGCATTTACTTATAGAATCGGAAAACTTAGGAACGGAAAATGCAATTAAAGAAATCTGTTCTTACCTAGAGGAATTATAAACAATAAACATTGTTACATTTTTTATTATATTTTATATATATTTTGCATAGTTCAAGTTTTTCTTTTCTTTCTGTAATTTTTATTATTATTGCTCGAGCCGGATGATAAAAAATGATCATGTCCGGTTCCTTTGGAGGATGAATTATTATGAATTCACCTATCCAAATAACAAAAAAACCTGATTTAAATGATCCTGTATTAAGATCCAAATTGGCTAAAGGGATGGGTCATAATTATTATGGGGAACCTGCATGGCCTAATGATCTTTTATATATTTTTCCAGTAGTTATTTTAGGTACTATTGCATGCAACGTAGGCTTAGCAGTTCTAGAACCATCCATGATTGGTGAACCTGCAGATCCTTTTGCAACTCCTTTGGAGATATTACCTGAATGGTACTTTTTTCCCGTATTTCAAATACTTCGCACAGTACCCAATAAATTATTGGGTGTTCTTTTAATGGTTTCAGTACCAACTGGGTTATTGACAGTACCCTTTTTGGAGAATGTGAATAAATTTCAAAATCCATTTCGTCGACCAGTAGCCACGACGGTTTTTTTGATCGGTACTATAGTAGCTCTTTGGTTAGGTATTGGAGCAACCTTACCTATTGATAAATCTTTAACCTTAGGACTTTTTTAGTTCTTTTGCAAATAAATTGAATCATTAAATACCATGGTGTAGGTATCTAAAGAAATAGTTACTTTACAGTAAAGCTTCTCTAGATACTACAAATTGTCATTTTATTATATAATTTTAATTTTATTATAATCTATTCCACATACTTTATATATTGATATTGTGCGATAAATAAAACCACAGATCTTTTGTATTTTCTTTAATTATTTTTTCCTATTCCAATTTGCATTAGTAATTAGAAAATGGTAAAAAAGGGACAGTAAGAAATTTAAAATGAAAAAGTATTATTAGGTAAATTCATTGTAAAAAGTTTATTTAGAGTTTCTAATATTTGTTTTCCATCTTCCATGCAAAAAGATTCGATCTTCATAAGATCTTCTGGATTTTTATTCAAAAGGTCAAATAATGTATGTATATTGGACCTTTTAAGTAAATTATACGTCTTGGAAGGCAATTCTAATTGGTCAATAAAAATACAATTCACAGGAATTCCCTTTTTGTTTTTTTTTAAATCAGTGAATCCTTTTTGAAATGTTACAAACGGTGAAGTAAATCTATTGCTCTTTTCTTCCATATTTATGTCATCTTCCTCCACATGAAGAAAAGGAATAAATAAATCAATCAAATTACGCGAAGCCTCATAAAGTGCTTCCTTAGGAGTTAAACTCCCATTGGTCCATATTTCTATAAAAAGAACTTCTTTTTTTTCGTTTCCATAAGAATGAATACTATAATTAACATTTCGAACTGGCATGTATACAACATCTATCGGATAACCTTGATCTTGATAGTTTTTTGTGGATTCCATATGATATCCACGATCTTTCTTGATTTTTAATCCAATACAAAAATCAATTGGTTCTGTTAGGTTAGCTATATATTGCGTCGTGTCAACCATTTGCACGGAAGAAGGTAAGATGATATCTTGAGCGGTTACGCATCTAGGACCTCTGACATAAATGGATGCATCACTAACTCCGTAAAGATTGCTTTTTAATACAATTTCTTTCAAATTAAGTAAGATCTCATGTACTGATTCTTCAATACCTGTTATTGTAGAATATTGATGTGGTAATTCCTCAAATTTTGCACGTATGATGCATGTCCCTTCTATTTCTCCAAGTAAAGCCCGTCGCATGGCAATACCTATGGTATCAGCTTGACCTTTTTGAAGTGGGGACAAAAAGAAACGACCATAATAAAGACGTTTACTGTCTATTCTTGATTCAACACACTTCCACTGTATTGTTCGCGTGGGTCCTGTTACTTCTTTTCGAACCATACTACTTTTTTATCTTGGAATTGGAATTATTTATTTCTCTTGAAATTATTTTCATTCGAATTTCTACACACGTCTTTTTTTAGGAGGTCGACATCCATTATGTGACATAGGTGTTACATCACGTACATAACTTAAGAGAATACCACTTCTACGAATGGCTCGCAATGCTGCATCTCTTCCAAGACCAGGTCCTTTTATCATAACTTCTGCTCGTTGCATACCCTGATCTAAAACGGTACGAATAGCATTTACTACTGCTGCTTGAGCTGCATAGGGTGTTCCTCTTCTTGAGCCTTTAAAGCCAGAAGTACCAGAGGAAGCCCAAGAAACCACCCGACCCCGTATATCCGTAACCGTTATAATAGTATTGTTGAAACTTGCTTGAACATGAATAATTCCTTTTTGTATTCTACGTCCATTCTTACGGAAATCAATACGCCCATTTCTACGTGAATGATTTTTTGGCATGATTTTTTTTATCCTATTTTAGCATTTTATAAAATAAATCTGATTAAAAAATATATTTGATACATAAAGAGAAAATATGGAGATATACATTTTCTGGTAAAATCCATTCCGCATTCTGTACTTTATTTTTTTATTTCTTTTCATTTACCTATTCAAAGGTAAGGTTCTTTTTTTAAAAGTTTTTAAAGACTATCCTTGTCTTTGTTTGTGCTTTGGATTAGAACAAATTACTATAATTCGTCCACGCCTACGGATTAGTCGACATTTTTCACAAATTTTACGAACAGAAGCTCTTATTTTCATATTTATTATATTATTTATTATATTATTTTTTACCCTTTTTTTGAAATACACTTATTCCGTTTTTACTTTCATTTTGAAATTTAGAGTTTGATTTTCACTTCAAGGAGATAATCTAATCGTTCACATCTTTGGTGCGAAGTCTATAAATGATGCGTCCCCTAGTTGAATCATAACGACTTAGTTCAATTTTTACTTTATCCCCTGGTAGTATTCGTATAAAGCTGCGTCGGATCCTTCCTGAAACGTATCCTAAAATCAGATCTTTATTATCTAAAAGGACTCGGAACATACCATTGGGAAGTGATTCAGTAATTAAACCCTCATGAATTAATTTTTGTTCTTTCATTCCTTTTATTTGAAGTATCAATTAAATGGAGGAAGTGCTATATCTTTTTTTTTCATTTTGATTTTTCAAAATAAAAACTCGAGATAAAATGATATTTGAAGAAAAAATTACCATATATAACATATAATTTCTCCCCCAATTCGCTGCAGTCGAGCTTCTCGATCTGTCATTATACCACGAGAAGTTGAAAGAATGACAATTCCTATTCCGCTTAGAATTTTAGGGATTCTTTGATAGTTGGAATAAATTCTTAAGCCGGGTCGGCTGATACGCTTTAATACGGTTCTAGCTTTATATATTTCTTTTTGAGTTTTTCTATATGGTAGAGTTAAAACAAAGAAGGATTTCTGATTTTTCTCATGTTTACGAATATTTTCAATAAAGCCTTCTCGTAGAAGTATTTCCGCAATGTTTTTAGTAAGATTTGTCGATGCTACTTGAACTGTTCTTTTTTGATTCATGTCAGCATTTCTTATAGAAGTTATTAGATTAGCAATAGTGTCCTTACCCATAACAAAACTATGTATTTCTCCTAATTGAGATGTAATCAACATGCTCTCTTTTTTCTTTATTCTAAAGTAGATATGCGTGAGATTAAAATTGACTAATTTTTCTATTTATTTTTTTTAACTAATTTATAGTAGTTTTTTATAGTAACAATTTTCTATAATACTTCAGGAGCTAACGAAACTATTTTAGTAAAGTTCAACTGCCTTAATTCTCGAGTGATCGCTCCAAAAATTCGGGTTCCTTTTGGATTTCCCTCTTGATCAATGACAACGGCTGCATTGTCAGTATAACATATTATCATACCGTTTTCTCGCTTGAGTTCTTTACATGTACGTACGATTACGGCTCTAATAACTTCGGATCTTTCTAGAGGCATATTAGGAACTGCTTCTTTAATTACAGCAACAATAACATTACCAATATGTGCATATTGCTGATTACCAACTCCTATGATTCGAATACACATCAATTTTCGAGCTCCACTGTTATCTGCTACATTCAAAATTGTCTGAGGTTTAATCATATTTTTTTCATACAAAAGGATGCAAGAAGAAAGAAATCTTAATATTTTCTGTCCAGAAATGTGTCAATCATTGGTCCTAAATATTTCTTTTTTATATATTTTTTATATATCTATATCCTTATACTGAAATAAGAAATTGAGTTCGTATAGGCATTTTGCGCGCCGCTATTGAAATAGCTGCTTTAGCTACGGTTTCGGATACTCCACTCATTTCATAAAGTATTCGACCTGGTTTAACAACAAATACCCAATATTCGGGAGAGCCCTTTCCCGAACCCATGCGTGTTTCTGCTGGCCTTACCGTAACAGATTTATCGGGAAAAACACGTACCCATATTTTTCCACCGCGACGTGCATATCTTGTCATTGCTCTGCGTCCTGCTTCTATTTGTCTAGCTGTGATCCAAGCTGGTTCAAGTGCTTGAAGAGCATATTTGCCGAACGATATCTTATTGCCTCGACAAGATATTCCTTTCATTCTTCCTCTATGTTGTTTACGAAATCTGGTTCTTTTGGGGTTATAGTCGATGTAATTCCATCTCTATTCCAGAACTGGACATGAGAATTTCTTCTCATCCAGCTCCTCGCAAATAAAAAGAAAAGGTATAATCGAATCTCATATTAAAAATTAGATTTTCTTTCTATTATAAATAGAATTTGATAAATATGAAAATAGTAATATTCATTTGAAGGAACCCTTTTTTTATTTCTATTTTATTTCTATCTAAATCATAGATTAGACTTATGTCACAACACCGGCTAATCGATTTTTGCTTTCGCGGGCGAATATTTACTCTTTACTGCTATAACCTACAGGCATATATTAATTTAAATTCTTTCTTGGGGTTTTTCGCCATCCCACCTATGGGTATTTTTTCTATTCCCTATTTTTTTTTCATGGAATTTTATTTGATACAATCATAGGTTCTTTCGTTCCTATAGCTTTGCCTTTTTAATGGTTAGGTTTGACTTTTGCAATGAAGCTTTAAAAAATATTTGTATTAGTCAATTTATTTAGTTTTATTAACTCGAAGCTCTTTATTTTGTGTTTTCCTTATCCTTATTATGCTATTACTATTATTAGCTATTAGCAAATCAATATGAATAATTTTCATGCTTTATCACATTGCTTTTTATGACATGAGTCATGGACCATCCATATTTGAATGATGTATCCTTTTTATTATTCTTTTTTCTTCCTTTCTATCATCCTCCCTTTTATCCACATCCCTTTCTTTTTGAACATGTAATCGGATTTATTTAACAAAGTTTACAGTTGCTATAACCATATAATTGATTGATTTACTCATTCCTATAGTCACTTTTCATTGGGATCTCGATAATAAGAAGCAATAAGCTTATTTTTTTTTTTTCATTTTATTAAGTTTAAAAGTAATATTTAGTAAAGTTTTTTACTATTATTTTATTAAACTCTAAAGAAAAAATGAACGAATCGCACACTAAGCATAGCAATTTATATAAAAATACAAATATAAAAATTTGATTAAACCTTATAGAATTAAATTGTCTATTGACTAATTAAATTATAATTATTCCTCTTTTTTGGAAAAAAGGAAAAGATAAAGATCATTTTTTCTTTATTTTTCTTCGTTTAAGAATATCCAAATTTTTATACCTAATACTCCATAGATAGTACGAATTGTTGACAAATAATAATCTATTTTAGCACGAATTGTTTGTAAAGGAACCCTGCCTTCTCTCATCCATTCAACACGTGCAATTTCTTTTCCGTCGATACGACCTGCAATTTGTACTTGAATTCCTTTTGTATCTGTTTGTTCTGTTAATTCAATAGCTTTTTTCAATGCCTTTCGAAAAGAAACTCGATTTTTTAATTGTAAAGCTATATATTCGGCAAGAATACTGGGTTTTCCATAAGGTTTTTCAATTCTTGTTATAGCAATATTGAGTCTTCGGTTGATAGAATTAAATTTCTTTTCTACATTCATCCGTAATTCTTCTATTACTTGTGTTTGACTTTCTACTAATACATTTTGAAATCCAATATAGATGATCACTTGAGTTAAATCCATTTTTTTCTTTATTTCGATATGTCCAATTCCTTCGAAACCAGAAGCTATTCTTTTATTCCTTTGTACATAGTCTTTGATACAATTCCTTATTTTTTCATCTTCTTGTAGACTTGCAGAATAGTTTTTTGATTGTGCGAACCAGAAGGAATGGTGACTTTTTGTTGTACCAAGTCTGAAACCAAGTGGATTTATTTTTTGTCCCATATTTATGTTTATGATTATATAATTTTTATGCTATTTGAATATTCTACTTATTTTTTATTTGTCTACTGAATTTCTGCTTTCTTCTAAAGTAAAAGTAGAAAATATCAAAATATATAGAATTAAGGAATTCTTTAGCAAATATTATTTTATTTTGATTTGAATTTAATTTTGAGATTGATCCACAAAGGATTTGTCTTTTAATACAATTTTTATATGACATGTGGGTCTTTTGATCATATAACTCCGTCCTTGAGCCCGGGGTCTTAACCTTTTCACAATAATACTCTTATTCACTTCGGCATTAGTAATAACTAAATTTGCTTCGTTTAAACCCATATTATGATTAGCATTTGCTGCTGCCGAATAAACCAATTTTAAAACGAGATAAGATGCACGATAAGGCATAAGTTCTAGTATCATAAGTGTTTCCTCATAGGAACGTCCGCGAATCTGATCAATGATTCTTTGTGCTTTTAAAAAAGAGATACCTATCTGTTTACCTAAAACTATTATTTCTTTACTTGAATTGGAGTTCCTTTTCCTAGAGGTATCCGTTACCTTTTTCTGATTTATCATAATATGTTCTCCTGTCTTCGTTTTTCTTGAATCTTAATGTTAATGTATTACAAACAACACCCAATCTGTTGGGTGTTGTTTGTAATACATTAACGACGCGATTTATTATCGTTTCTTGCATGTCTCGCGAAAGTCAAAGTCGGTGCAAATTCTCCCAGTTTGTGACCTACCATACGATCTGTTATATAAATAGGTAGATGTTCTTTTCCATTATGAATAGCGATTGTATGGCCAATCATTGTGGGTATAATGGTAGATGCCCGAGACCAAGTTACTATTATTTCTTTCTCTTCCTTCATGTTGAGTTTTTCAATTTTGACCGATAAATGATTAGCTACAAAGGGATTTTTTTTTAGCGAACGTGTCACAGCTGATTACTCCTTTTTTACATTTTTCAAATTGGTTTGGTATTCTATGTCCAATATCTCGATTGAAGTATGGAGGTCAGAATAACTAAAATAATGAGGAATGGGAAAAAGGGAAAATCCTTTAGCTAGATAAGGGGCGGATGTAGCCAAGTGGATCAAGGCAGTGGATTGTGAATCCACCATGCGCGGGTTCAATTCCCGTCGTTCGCCCATCACACTCTTTCCAATTCCAAAATGGTATTTTTCATATTCCTATTTACGGCGACGAAGAATAAAACGATCACTATATTTTTTCCTTTTCCTACTTCTTCTTCCAAGCGCGGGATAACCCCAAGGAGTTGTGGGCTTTTTTCTACCAATTGGGGCTCTACCCTCACCGCCCCCATGGGGATGGTCTACTGGGTTCATAACTACTCCTCTTACTACAGGACGCTTACCTAGCCAACACTTAGATCCGGCTCTACCCAAAATCTTTTGGTTCACTCCAACATTACCCACTTGTCCGACTGTTGCTAAGCAGTTTTTGGATATCAAACGTACCTCCCCAGAGGGTAATCTTAATGTGGCCGATTGTCCCTCTTTTGCAATCAGTTTCGCTACAGCACCCGCTGCTCTAGCTAATTGTCCACCCTTTCCACGTGTGATTTCTATGTTATGTATGGCCGTTCCTAAGGGCATATCGGTTGAAGTAGATTCTTCTTTTTTATCAATCAAAACCCCTTCCCAAACTGTACAAGCTTCTTCCAAAGCATACGGCTTTCTAGATGTATATGATGATATCTAGACAGATGGATCTTATATGAATCGTATGATGAGGTACCACATGAGTGGATATATAGGAATCCCAATCTGCCGAATCACTCATGTTAGGATTATGATCTTCTACATCCTAGGTCTCCTTGTTCCGTCATCTGGCTTATGTCCTTCATGTAGCATTCAGACCGAATGATTCTATGAGATTACGTCGATACTGCCACATATTTCGGGTAACGGTAACGTAGGAGACATCCCTATTTTTCCCGGGGGGTCTTAATTACCACTGTCTAGCTTTCAATTCGCCTCTGACCATCAAATGAAATGTGAATAAAACGTCCTCCTCTCTTTGATTGGAAACAAGGGGCGCTTCCGGTTCTGTGCATGCTTCAAACCATTTTGTCTTCTCCATATTACCCTATCTCTAGAGTCAATAATTTTCGATGAGGAACTACTGAACTCAATCACTCGCTGCCGTGACTCAACAGTTTTCTGTTGAGGTCTATCCCGTCGAGGTACTCCAATTGGATCAGTGATCGATTTCTAGGTTTCGTCGTAAACCTAATTGGCTACTTCCAATTACGTAAATCCATAGTTCAAACCGCACTCAAAGGTAGGGCATTTCCCATTGATATAGGAACTTCTGTACCAGAAACAACGGTATCTCCAATTATAGCCCCTCTGGGATGTAAAATGTATCTCTTCTCACCATCCCCATAGTGTATGAGACAAATGTATGCATTTCGATTAGGGTCGTATTCTATGGTTATGATTCTACCAGATATTTCTTTTTGATTCCGTCGAAAATCGATTTGACGGTATAGACGTTTATGACCTCCCCCTCTATGCCTTGCGGTAATGATTCCTCTGGCATTACGACCTTTACCACAATGATGCCGTCCATAGATCAAATGAGTTCGTGGATTGGATTTCACTTGACTGTCTACGGCTCCGTTGCGTGTGCTTGGGATAGAAGTTTTGTATAAATGTATCGCCGTGTTATTAAGTATTTTGCTTTAAGTTCTTTTCTCTATAAGAGGTGGAATAGAATAACCCGGTTGAAGCGTAATGATCATACGTCTGTAACGTCCCATTCTTCTACCCTTTCGGGGTAGTCGATGACTATTCATAGCTATTACCTTGACACCAAAGAAGAGTTCGACCCAATGCTTTATTTCTGTCCTAGTTGATCCTGATTCGACATTAGAAGTATATTGATTGTTCCCCAATAACCGAATACTCTTTTCTGTAAATACTGCATATTTGATTCCATCCATAAATCCATTTTATTCCCTATGAGTTCCAGTATCGATAAGAATTCTAGTTCTTACTGTTCATATGTTATGTTATGAATATACCATAACATTCGTTATGTATGGATGATGAGATATTGATACAGAGCCAATTCAAATAGACTTATTGAACGTTCCCATTGGCGTGCATCCAGCAGGAATTGAACCTACGAATTTGCCAATTATGAGTTGGGCGCTTTAACCATTCAGCCATGGATGCTTAACAGGGATCATCGTACATCGTGAATAACCAAATTCCAATTGAAATGAAATCTTTAGGAGGAATCAATGAAACGACAACAATTAACATCCTGGATCTTCGAATTGAGAGAGATATGGAGAGAGATCAAGAATTCTCACTATTTCTTAGATTCATGGATCAAATTGGATTCAGTGGGATCTTTCACTCACATTCTTTTCCGCCAAGAACGCTTTATGAAACTCTTTGATCCCCGAATTGTGAGTATCCTACTTTCGCGTGATTCACAGGGTTCCACAAGCAATCGATATTTCACGATCCAAGGTGTAGTACTGCTTGTAGTAGTGGTCCTTATGTCTCGTATTAACAATCGAAAGATGGTCGAAAGAAAAAATCTCTATTTGATGGGGCTTCTTCCTATCCCTATGAATTCCATTGGGCCCAAAAAGGAGACATTGGAAGAATCTTTTTGGTCTTCCAATACCAATAGGTTGATTGTTTCGCTTCTGTATCTCCCAAAAGGGAAAAATCTTTCTGAGAGTTGCTTCATGGATCCGCAAGAGATTACTTGGGTTCTCCCAATAAATAATAAATGTATCATGCGAAGTTCGCGGTGGTGGAGGAACCGGATCGGAAAAAAGAGGGATTTGAGTTGTAAGATATCTAATGAAACCGTAGCAGGAATTGAGATCTCATTCAACGAGAAAGATAGCAAATCTAAATATATGGAGTTTCCTTTTTTATTTTATATGGATGATCCGATCCGCAAGGACCATGATTGGGAATTGTTTGATCGTCTTTCCCCCAGTAAGAAGCGAAACATAATCCACTTGGATTCGGGGCAGCTATTCGAAATCTTAGGGAAAGACTTTCTTTGTTATCTCATGTCTGCTTTTCGTGAAAAAAGACCAATGGAAACGGAAGGGAAGGCTTTCTTCAAACAACGAGGAGCTGAGGCAACTATTCAATCAAATGATATCGAGCATGTTTCCCATCTCTTCTCGAGAAACAGGTGGGGCATTTCTGTACGAAATAGTGCTCCATTTCATATGTGGCAATTCCGCCAAGATCTCCGCGTTAGTTGGGGGAAGAATCCGCACGAATCGGTGAGAAATGTATCGAAAGATAATTGGATTTGGTTAGACAGTGTGTGGTTGGGGAGCAAGGATCGGTTTGTTAGCAAGTTACGGAATGTATTGTCAAATATTCCATATGATTCCACAAGTTTCGTTCAAGTAAAGGATTCTAGCCAATGGAAAGGATCTTCTGATCAATGCATGGATCATTTTGATTCCATTAGAAATGAGGATTCAGAATCCTACACATTGATCGATCAAGCAGAGATTCAGCAACTAAAAGAAAGATCGATTCTTTTTGATCCTTCCCTTATTCAAACGGAACGAACAGAGATAGAATCAGATCGATTTCCGAAATGCCTTTTTGGATCTTACTACATGTCCTGGCTATTCACGGAACGTGAGAAGCAGATCAATAATCATCTGCTTACGGAAGAAATCGACGAATCTCTTGGGAATCCCACAAGTACAAGATCCATTTGTTCTTTTTTCTCTGACAGATGGTCAGAACTCCATCTGGGGTCGAATCCTACTGAGAGGTCCACTAGATATCATACATTTTGGAAGAAAAAACAAGATGTTTCTTTTGTTCTTTCCAGGCGATCGGAAAATAAAGAAATGGTTGATATATTCAAGATAATGACGTATTTACAAAAAACCGTCTCAATTCATCCTATTTCATCAGATCCGGGATGTGACATGGTTCCGAAGGATGAATCGGATATGGACAGTTCACATAAGATTTCATTCTTGAGCAAAAATCCATTTTTCCATTTATTTCATCTATTCCATGACCGGAACAAAGGGGAATACACGTTACACCACGATTTGAAATCAGAAGAGGGATTTCCAGAAATGGCGGATCTATTCACTCTATCAATAACTGAGCCGGATCTGTTGTATCATAGGGGATTTGCCTTTTCTATTGATTCCTACGGGTTGAATCAAACAAAATTCTGGAATGAGGTATTCCACTCCAGAGATGAGTCGAAGAAGAAATCTTTCTTGGTTCTACCTCCTCTTTTTTATGAAGAGAATGAATCTTTTTCTCGAAGGATCAGAAACAAATGGGTCCGGATCCACTGCGGGAACGATTTGGAAGATCAAAAACGAAAAACAGCGGTATTTGCTAGCAACAACATAATGGGGGCAGCCAATCAATATAGATTGAGATTGATCCAAAATCTGATGCAAATCCAATATCGCACCTATGTATACATAGGAAATGTATCCAATCGATTCTTTTTAATGAATCGGTCCGATCGCAACTTTGAATATGGAATGCAAGGGGATCCAATAGGAAATGATACTCTGAGTCATATAACTATAATGAAATATACGATCAACCAACATTTATCGAATTGGAAAAAGAGTCAGAATAAATGGTTTCATCTTCTTTTTTCTCGAATTAAGAGATCCATGAATCGGTATCCTGATGCGTATAGATACAAATGTTCCAATGGGAGCAAGAGCGAACATTGGGAAGATTTTTTTTCTGAACAGAAGAAGCGTTTTCAAGTAGTGTTCGATCGATTACGTATAAATCAATATTCAATGAATTGGTTCGAGGCTATCGACAAACAACATTTGTCTAAGTCACTTCGTTTCTTTTTGTCCAAGTCACTTCCCCTTTTCTTTGTGAGTATCGGGGATATCCCCATTCATAGATCCGAGATCCGCATCTATGAATTTAAAGATCCGAATGATCCACTCTGCAATCAGTTGTTAGAATCAGTAGGTGTTCAGGTCGTTCATTTGAATAAATGGAAACCCTTCTTATTCGGCGATCATGATACTTTCCCAATACCGAAATTCTTGATCAATGGGGGAACAATAGTATCATTGTTGTTCAAAAAGATACCAAAGTGGATGATGGATTCATTGCATACTATAAAGAATCGCGGGAAACCCTTGGATTCCTATTTCTCAAAGATATCTCATGATCGAGACAACTGGCTGAATCCCGTGGAACCATTTCATAGAAGTTCATTGATATCCTCTTTTTATAAAGCAAATCCACTTCGATTCTTGAATGATCCACATCACTTCTGGTTCGATTGTACCAAAAGATTCCCCTTTTATGTGGAAAAGACCCGTATCCATAATGAGGATTTGACGTATGGACAATTCCTCAATATCTTGTTCATTCGCAACAACAAATGTTCTTTGTGCGTCGGTAAAAAAAAGCAGATTTTTTTGGAGAGAGAGACTATCTCACCAATCGAGTCACGGGTATCTGACATATTCATACCTAAAGATTTTCCACAAAGTGGTGACGAGACGTATAACTTGTACAAATCTTTCCATTTTCCAATTCGATCCGATCCATTCGTTCGTAGCGTTATTTACTCGATCGCAGACATTTCTGCAACACCTCTAATAGAGAAAAAAATAGTCCATTCGGAAAGAGCTTATTGCCATCCTCTTTCAGATATGAATCTATCTGATTCAGAAGGGAAGAACTTGCATCAGTATCTCAGTTTCAATTCAAACATGGGTTTGACTCACACTCCATGTTCTGAGAAAGGTTTACCATCCAGAAAGAGGAAAAAATGGAGTCTTTGTCTAAAGAAATACGTTGAGAAACAACAGATGTATAGAATCTTTCAACGAGATAGTGCTTTTTCCAATCTCTCCAAATGGAATCTGTTCCAAACATATATGCCATGGTTCCTTACTTCGACAGGGTGCAAATATCTCAATTTCACCCTTTTAGATACTTTTTCAGACCCATTGCCGATACTAAGTAGCAGTAAACATTTTGTATCTATTGTTCATGCTATTATGCATGGCTCAGATATATCATGGCTAATTCCTCAGAGGGTTCTTCCACAACGGACTCTGCTAAGTGTAACTGAGATTTTGAGTAAGTGTTTACTTTTTCTGTCCGAAGAGAGGATTCATCGAAATAATGAGTCACCTGCTCTCTTGCTATGGGCACATCTGAGATCAACACATGCTCGGGAGTTTCTCTATTCAATCCTTTTTCTTCTTCTTGTTGCTGGATATCTCGTTCGTATGCATCTTCTCTTCGCTTCCCGAGCCTCTAGTGAGTTACAGACAGAGTTAGAAAAGATCCAATCTTTGATGATTCCATCATACAAGATGGAGTTGCAAAAACTTCTAGATAGGTATCCTACATCTGAACTGAATTCTTTCTGGTTAAAGAATCTCTTTCTAGTTGTTCTGGAACAATTAGGAGATTTTCTGGAAGAAATACGGGGTTCTTCTTATGGTGGCAACATACTATTGGGTGGTGGTCCCGCTTATGTGGTCAAATCAATACGTTATAATAAGAAATCTTGGAATAGCAATCTCATCGATCTAATAAGTATCATACCAAATCCCATCAATCGAATCGCTTTTTCGATAAATACGAGACATCTAAGCCGTACAAGTAAAGAGATCTATTCCTTGATAAGAAAAAGAAAAAACGTGAACGGGGATTGGATTGATGATAAAATAGAATCTTGGGTCGCGAACAGTGATTCGATTGATGATGAAGAAAGAGAATTCTTGGTTCAGTTCTCCACCTTAACGACAGAAAAAGGGATTGATCCAATTCTATTGAGTCTCACTCATAGTGATGATTTATCAAAGAATGCCTCTGGTTATCAAATGATTGAACAACCGGGATCCATTTACTTACGATACTTAGTGGACATTCATCAAAAGTATCTAATGAATTATGAGTTTAATAGATCCTGTTTAGCAGAAAGACGGATATTCCTTGCTCATTATCAGACAATCACTTATTCACAAACCTCGTGTGGGGCTAATCGTTTTCATTTCCCATCTCATGGAAAACCCTTTTCGCTCCGCTTAGACCTATCCCCTTCTAGGGGCATCTTAGTGATAGGTTCGATAGGAACTGGACGATCTTATTTGGTCAAATACCTAGCGAAAAATTCCCATGTTCCTTTTATTACGGTCTTTCCGAACAAGTTCCTGGATGACAAGTCTAAGGGTTATCTTATTGATGATATCCATATGGATGATAGTAGCGATATCGATATGTATGATAGTAGCGATATCGATATGGATGATCGTAGCAATATCGATATGGATGATCGTAGCGATATCGATATGGATGATAGTGACGATATGGATGATGACCTTGATATGGAGCTGCTAACTATGATGAATGTGCCAACTATTTCTATGACGCCGAAAATAGAAAGAGACCAATTTGATATCACCTTTCAATTCGAATTAGCAAAAGCGATGTCTCCTTGCATAATATGGATTCCAAACATTCATAATCTCTATGTGAACGGGAATGAGTCGAATTACTTATCCCTCGGTCTATTAGAGAACTATATCTCCAGGGATTGTGAAAGATGCTCCACTAGAAATATTCTTGTTATTGCTTCGACTCATATTCCAAAAAAGGTGGATCCCGCTCTAATAGCTCCAAATAAATTAAACGCATGCATTAAGATACGAAGGCTTCTTCTTCCACAACAACGAAAGCATTTTTTCATTCTTTCATATACCAGGGGATTTCACTTGGAAAAGGAAATGTTCCATACTAACAGATTCGGGTCCATAACCATGGGTTCCAATGCACGAGATCTTGTAGCACTCATCAATGAGGCCCTATCCATTAGTATCACACAGAAGAAATCCATTATAGAAACGAATACAATTCGATCAGCTCTTCATAGGCAAACTTGGGATTTGCGATCCCAGGTCAGATCGGTTCAGGATCATGGGATACTCTTCTATCAGATAGGAAGGGCTGTTGCACAAAATGTACTTCTAAGTAATTGCCCCATAGATCCTATATCTATCTATATGAAGAAGAAATCATGTCAAGAAGGGGATTCTTATTTGTACAAATGGTACTTTGAACTTGGAACGAGCATGAAGAAATTAACGATACTTCTCTATCTTTTGAGTTGTTCTGCCGGATCGGTCGCTCAAGATCTTTGGTCTTCACCCGGACCCGATGAAACCAATACCAATTCTTATGGATTTGTTGAGAATGATTCTGATCTAGTTCATGGCCTATTACTATTAGAAGTAGAAGATGCTCTGGGAGGACCCCCACGGAGAGAAAAAGATTGCGGTCAGCTTGATAATAATCGAATGACATTACTTCTTCGGTCCGAACCAAGGAATCCGTTCGATATAATGCAAAACGGATATTGCTCTATCGTTGATCAGAGATTTCGATATGAAAACAAATACGAATCGGAGTTTGAAGAAGGGGAAGGAGCTGTCGACCCGCAACAGATAGAGGAGGATTTATTCAATCACATAATTTGGGCTCCTCGAAGATGTCGCCCTTGTGGCAATTTATTGGATTGTATCGGAATCGAAAGGCCCACTGAATTAGGATTTCCCTATTGGGCTGGGTCATTTCAGGGCAAGCGGATCATTTATCATAAAGAGGATGAGCTTCAAGAGAATGATTCGGAATTTTTGCAGAGTGGAACAATGCAGTACCAGACACGAGATAGATCTTCCAAAGAACAAGGTCAAATAAGCCAATTCATTTGGGACCCTGCGGATCCATTATTTTTTCTATTCAAAGATCAGCCCTTTGTCTCTGTGTTCTCACGTCGAGAATTCTTTGCAGATGAGGAGATGTCAAAGGGGCTTATTACTTCCCAAATGGATCCTCCTACATCTATGTATAAACTCTGGTTCACCAATAATACGCAAGAAAAGCACCTCGAATTGTTGATTCATCGCCAGAGATGTCTTAGAACCAATAGTTCCTTAGCTAATGGATCTTTCCGTTCTAATACTCTATCCGAGAGCTATCAGTATTTATCAAATCTGTTCCTATCTAACGGAACGCTATTGGATCAAATGACAAAGACATTGTTGAGAAAGAGATGGCTTTTCTCGGATGAAATGAAACATTGGATTCATATTCATGTAACAGGAGAACGATTTCCCATTCCTTAGCCGTAAAGACAGATTGGCCATGAAAAAAGGAAGGCAGGAACAGGACGAGTGGTAGAGTTGTGTAAACACTTGTTGATCCCGTATTTTGGCCTTAGTGGAACATGGAACAATATGCTACTGCTGAAACATCGAAGAATGGAAACAATGTATGATATGAACTGCCATTTTGGAACGGCGAACAACCAGAGTGTTAACTGGATCAAACAATTTGCATTAATGAAACCATGTAATGTAAATCCACCTGCAAAATACGTATGTCTGATGAAATGGTTCTTGCTATCTGCCTCAATAACGAATTCTTGGTTTAACTGAATAAGTCAAGAAAATAGATAGACCTTTCTCTTCGTCTCAGTTCAATGGCCATATGGATAATACACATTCCAGTTGACCGAGCCTAATTCCAATTGTTTTGTTCCGAAGCAAAGATATCCACGTAGGCCAGTTCATCCTACTCAGATATTCACGACCAAGAAGTATTGGATTCTCTGTCGGATAGGCCCTGAAAGGAGAAGAAAGGATGGAATGGCAACAGACGCCTGTGTATTAATTCCAACAGCTCAGATTCAGATCGTGGGGATCACCGAAATACTTCGTATCAACAGATAGGATACTCGGTATATCCATAGATCCGAAATCGGTTATGGAATTGCTTATTCAATTAGCATTCTCAATATTATGGATTATTCATGCCTTGAAGAGGACTCGAACCTCCACGCTCTTTAGCACGAGATTTTGAGTCTCGCGTGTCTACCATTTCACCATCAAGGCATCTTGAAAGGAAAGTGAATCGTATTTCATGAATATGATATCGATCTAATGTGATATATGTAATACCTGACAAGGATGGAGTGTTGGAGTCTTTCTATCGATTGGTCACATAGGCCTAAGTCAGACATCCAATTGCTTGGATTTGCATTATTCGGAGGTATATATATCAAAAATATGTACAATCCAACCTAGTTCTTGATTGGAATTCAATAGAAACCAAAAGAAGTGAATATGGCACCAAATCACGATAGGACAGATATGTCAAAAGCAGGCCTACCTATTCGGAATCCTAAATCGAATGTAAGGGCGTAGGGATCCATAGGTAAACATAGTATCTATTTGCATACGCTCGAAGCTCGAATGACCTCTTCTCATATCTCATAATAAGAATGTACCCTATT